GAATGAAAGTTGCAGGGTTACAGAGTGGTAAGCCGCAAAATACATATATCATTCGAATGGAATGGGTATTAACACAGTAGATTATGGGTTTACTCAACACTTTAACTAAATTGCTTGAATGAAGTTGTTAGTCCAGTAGAAGCTGCAAGACGTGCAGGTGAATATATAAAAAAAGACAGTAAAACAGATAATGACATTTAATAAAAAAAATTGTTTGAAATTATTGAAATATGAAAAATTGGTGACAGAAAAATTTTAACAAACGCTTGGTGAATATGATTCAAAAAAATATTTTGAACTGCAGAATCAATTAAGCTATGTGAAAGATTTTATTATTTGGAAACAAAGTTTTTCACAATATTTTAAACTATTTACAAATTTTAAAAATGTATTAATCGACCGTGAATCATTTGTGGATGAATTTTTTGATATCTTCAATGAAGATAAAGAGCTATTAAAAAACTTTGTTTTTAATTCAGAAAGTTTTAAAAAATTAAATATTAATTCTAAATCATTGGGGTTAGTTCTTTTTCTAGAGAAAATTAGTATGAAATGTGACTTATTTCAGGATGACTTTGATATTAGATTAGCTGGTGAAATTGATGAAGATCAATTACGGTCTTACATTAAACAAATCTATACTGACCTTGAAAGTTTTAAGTGAAAAATATTGTATTTTTCACTTATTAAAAACTAGTAATTTTTAGTCATTTAAATTTTTATATAAATTTACCTACCTAGCATAAAACCCAACCGATTTTTTATCTTTCCTCTTCAGTAGCATTTTAAGTCACTATTTTGGACTTAATTCCATCTGAAGGACCAAACCCCACGAAGGCATCAAGGACAATCAACTAAAGATACTCTTATTACCTGAAAGAATTATTGGAAACAGATTGTATTTGAATTCCCTAGTTAAAGTGCCAACAAGCTTTATCAACTTCTTAATAAAAAAGTTGTTTCTAATTGATATAATTATATTAAACTATAATCATTAGAATGTTATTGATTATCAATGTAATTATGGAAGCTAAAATTCAGTTTATAAAAGGTCTAGATGAGAAAGTATTACCAGACGTTCGTTTAACTAGGTCACGAGACGGAAGTACAGGAACAGCCACTTTTCGATTTAAAAATCCTAATATTTTAAATAAAAGTACTGCAAAAGAAGGTGAAATTACAGGGATGTATTTAATTGATGAAGAAGGAACTTTAGAAACGCGTGATGTTAATGCACGATTTGTAAATGGGAAACCGGAAGCAATTGAATCAATTTATATAATGAAAAGTCCAAAAGCTTGGGATAGATTTATGAGATTTATGGAAAGGTATGGAGAAACTAATGGTTTAGTTTTTACTAAAGCAAATTAAACTAACACTTATTGCAGCTGCACTAAAACCAAACATTACTTTCTTTAATACATATATATACTTTACAAAAATGTTTAATTAAATTTTTTAATTTAAAATTTATAATTAGTTCACTTTTTGATGTTTTTATTAATATTATTTGTTTCTTATATTATTTATTTTACTATAAAAAGTTTAAAATATTAATGTAAGTTTATTTCTTTTGACTGAATTTTTTCATAAAGACAAGTTGGTATTTGATAAGAAAAAGTTCTGTTCTCTAAGTGAGAGTAAAAAAAATTAATAAATTCTTTTAATTTATATGGCCAATGCTTTATTCTTAGCAATTCTTAGTGAGTACATTTTGATCTTTTTTGAGTCTAAAAAAGATCGAAATGTACTTACTTAAGGAAATTACAAGATTCTTTAAAAAAAATCTTGCTAATATTTTTTAAGTGTTTAATCCCGAATTATTAAAAACATTTGACAAATTAGGTATTTCTCTAAATGAGCAAAAACGATTATCAAATGTTACAGGCATAAATTCAACGCTTTTATCAATAACTTTATCAACGATGTGTCCTATTGGGGCAAATGCCATTTTATACCTCCTTTCGCGAATAGTATATAAATTGTCCAACCAACACAAGTGATTACTGTAATATGACGCTCTTCTAATGATTCAATATTACTGAGATAGAAGATAATGCATATACCAATTAAACATCCAATATAATTGGTTTCCATTTTTATTTTTTAAAAAATTTCCTAACCATAATTATGAATTAAAACTTCTCTTCCCTTTTTAGACTTTTGAAAACCCTTAACTCCAACTCCATTATCTAGCCAATTTACAAAAGCATAAAATAGAGGAACTTAGATTTGATTCCAACGCTCTAAAACTAATGTTTGTGAACCATCATTATTTTGTTGGTATTTCACTGGTTGGAAGCCAATTTTTTGGCTTTCACCAATAATTACTTGACCAGCATATTGTTGAGAAGTTTTATCAATAAATGTCTCAACTGGTGATGATTGTTTCCAAAAAGCTAAATCTGCAATTAATTCATATTCCTGCCCATTCCAAGAAAATTCTAGATTGTAACCATTTGATTGAGGAATTATTAAGTTTGTTTGATATGATTTTGAACCATCAATAACTTTTCTTTGTTTTTCATAGCTAACATTTAATTTACTTAATGCTTTTTCTAAGTAAAATAAATTTTGAAAACGAGTTTTAATATGAGTAAAGTGTGACATAGAGATTATTATTAATAATTATATTTACTTACTATTATAGTAATTTCAAATTTCTATTAACGTCTATTTATAAATAAATTAAATTTTACTTACTGAGAGAAATAAAAAAAATATTTAAATCTTCAATTTAAATTCATTGATTTAAATTTGATTTTTTATAAATTAAAAATCAAATTTAAATCAATGAATTTAAAATAGATCAAAATTATTCATTTTTATCTAAGACTAATAAAAGCTTTATTATTTAGTATGCTCAAAAATTTATTAGATTTTAATGAAATAAATTTTTTTAAGTTTCAATTTAATATTAAATATATGAAATTATTACCCACCTCCAACAATTGTCACAATTTCAATTTTATCATTATTACCAATATAAATTTTATTCCAATTTTTTTTATTACAAATTGAATTATTATATTCTAAAACTAATAACGAAGTATTGTAATTAAAATAATTTATTAACTCTGAAAGAGTTATTTTATCTTCAATATAATAATGATCACCGTTTAAAAAAAAGTTTTTCGAGTTTGGCATGAATTTAATTTCAAATTTTTTTTTTAATAATAAACTAGACGTAAAAGAGTATAAACTGATAATATATTAGTCAAGATAGTTTGGCGGGTGTGGCCAAGTGGTTAAGGCAGTGGGTTGTGATTCCACCATTCGCCGGTTCAAGTCCGGTCACTCGCCCTTCTTAAAAATTTTGCACTTCAGTATTCATAAAAATCATTTAGAAATAAAAAATTTATTTGTATGTCACGTTATCGAGGACCTAAATTAAGAATTAGTCGAAGATTAGGCGTATTACCTGGTTTAACGACAAAAAAATCAAATAAAACTAATCGCCCAGGCAAAGATGGTAATGCAGGCGGAGATAGTAAAAAATTAACTGAATATGGTGTTCGTCTAGAAGAGAAACAAAAGTTAAAATTTAATTATGGGTTAACAGAAAGCCAATTATTTAGATATGTGAAAGAAGCTCGTCGACGAAAAGGAGTTACGGGTTTAATTTTACTTCAGCTACTAGAAATGCGTTTAGATACTTTATGTTTTACATTGGGTTTTGCAAAAAGTATTGCACAAGCACGTCAACTAGTTAACCATGGACACATTACAGTGAATAAAAAAACTGTTAGTATACCAAGTTTCCAATGTCGATTAAATGATATAATTAGTATTAAAGAAAAAAGTACGTCTAAAAATTTGATAGAAAATAATGTGAAAGAAAATCAAATTACTACTATTCCAAGCCATTTAAAATTTGATAGTTCCAAATTCGAAGCAACAGTTTTAGATTACTGTGATCGAAATGATGTTGGGTTACAACTTGATGAATTACTTGTAATTGAGTATTATTCAAGACGATAATTAGTTGGATAATTATTCTTAGATAACTTAATCTTAGAATCCATATCCCATATTTTTACAAAAAAATCATATATTATAGTTATCTCTATGTTAAAATTAAGATTAAAACGAATCGGACGAAAACGTTCTCCAGCCTATCGCTTAGTGATTATGGAAAATACAACGCGACGAGATGGGAGACCAGTTGAAGAAGTTGGTTACTACAATCCTATTTCAAAAGAGTCTCACTTTGAAATTGAAAAAATTCAAAAATGGTTAAATTGTGGTGCAAAACCAACACAAGTAGTTTCAAGTTTATTAAAAAAAGCTAAAATTATAAATGAATTGTAGAATTTACAATTCATTTATAATTTTAGCTTTTTTTTGCAGTGATTTCTTTTAAATAATTCGAAGAATTACTTTAAATATTCGAAGTATCACTTTTTAGTAAATTACTTAAATCTGTAAACTTATTTAAAAAGTTAATCCAAGTTTTTTAACCATGAAATTAAATGAATTCTAAAAAGTGATTTATGAGGAATTGAAAGATTTAATTAAATTAAGCAATTAAACTAATTAATCTAAAAATTTTAATTTGTCTAAATCGTCTAGAAAATTATCTGTTAAATAACTTGTCGATAAACAATTATTTACAAATGATTTCTTAAAGTTTAGAGTTTACTCTATTTTTACACTAATCTGGTTAGAAATGAATGAAATATTTTATGGAAAGGTGTCGGTCTCTAGATGTCTTCTGAAAGGCTTTAAAAATGCACATGAAAGGGTTTGGCAGTCTGATTAGTGTGATACTACCCTCAGCTAAAACTCATCCCAAAATGGGCAGGTTTGAGTGGTTAGAATAAAATATAAAATAATTAAGAAGAATGAGATAATTCTCACTCTTCATTCTTCATTTAAAAAATTTTGAATTTGAAGAAAAGTTTTTTCAATCGACTTACGAAATTTTTGGTCACTAATGCCCTCTTCTGGACCGAATTCGCGGGCTACCATAGAAACTTCAGATATATCTTTAATTAGAGACGAAAATTCCACGGCTTTTAAATCGACTGAAAAACGAGCTAATTGTTTGAAATCGTCGGTAATAATTTTTGCAGCTTTAGCATCTTCCTTTTTCATTTTCAGAAATTCCGATTGAAATATCGGAGCAGTAACTACTTTATCAATATATTGAGAAATTAAAGAATAATAATCTTGATTTCGTTCATAAGAAATCTAATTTTTCACACGAGCACCATATGAAAGTAATTCTATAAACTCGTCTTTATTTTCGAAAATTAATGAGTTGTTTTCTTGACTTAAACGTTTTTCTTTTTCTAATAATTCGTTATAACGATTGATATCAAAAGTAATCTTCATGATTTTAAATATTTAATTATTTAATTTTATGGTTTACCCGCATCTGGAAATAAGTGAAAATCTGTTTTCGCAAGTTTTAATATTTTGTCATCAGCCATGGTCATAGCAGTGCGAAATCTGTAACCATTATTGTCACGAAAGCCGACTTTATTTAATCTTAAATTTATAAAAACTGTCCCCTCAATTTTACTGTAACCCAAAAATTCTGGAACTAACTTGGTATCATCTGTTTCAGAATTTGCATCTTTATCAGACATTTTTTTATAAATCTGGTGTTCATAATTTTTAGATTCTGCTCGATTTTTTTTTTCGATTTTCTTTAAAATCTGAAAAAGGAGTATTGCTATTACTAGGATCATCATCTGGAGTACCTTTCCCATTTCCAGTACCAAATAAACCATTACGGTTTTGACCTCCTTTATTAATAGGTGTCACTGGAAATGCTTAGGCTTCACCAGAATTTTTAGCCAAAATAATTCGTTTATCATTATCTTCAAATGAATTCAGCGGTTAATTCTCCTGTTAGTGAATTTAAGATTCACTAACAGTTTTACTATCATCAACAATAATACATTCAGTTGTTAAAATCATACTTGCAATTGAAGTTGCATTTTGAAGACCTGAACGTGTTACTTTGGCTGGATCCACAATTCCTTCTTCATACATATTTCCAAAAGTATTTGTTGCTGCATTATAACCAATTTCAAACTCTTGTTGTTGAACTTTTTCAATGATAACTGGACCATTAATACCTGCATTTTCAGCAATTCGTTTAAGTGGTGCTAAAATTGCTCTTGAAATAATGATTGCTCCGATTAACTCATCTTCTTTTAAATTATTTTTAGCCCATGTTACAAGATTTTCAGATAAGTGAGTTAACGTTGCTCCGCCTCCAGGAACGATTCCTTCTTCGACCGCAGCACGTGTTGCATTGATTGCATCTTCTAATCGTAATTTTTTATCTTTCATTTCAGTTTCTGTTACAGCACCTACTCGAATTACTGCAATTCCACCGGATAACTTAGCGATTCGATCCTGTAATTTCTCTTTTTCGTAACCTGTATCAGCTAAATTAATTTGTTTTCGAAGTTGCTCACAGCGAACTTGAATATCGTCATTAGTTTGCCCATCTGCAACAATTGTTGTTGTATCTTTAGTTACTATGATTCTACGGGCTTGGCCCAATAAATTTAATTGAATATTATCTAAACTTAATCCTGCATCTTGAGTAATAACTGTTCCACCAGTTAAAATCGCAATATCTTCTAACATTTGTTTCCGTAATTCGCCAAATCCTGGTGCGCGAACAGTTACAACATTAATAATCCCTCTTAATTTATTTAAAATTAATGTTGCTAATGCTTCTTTTTCAACATCTTCAGCAATTATTAAAAGTGGACGTTTTGTTTTAGTAATTTGTTCTAAAATAGGTAATAAATCTTGTTGAACTAATGTAATTCGTTTATCTGTTAAAAGAATATATGGATTATCATATAAGGCTTCCATTTTTTCAGTATTTGTAATAAAATAAGGTGAAATAAAACCTTTTTCTAATTTCATTCCTTCGGTAATTTCTAATTCTGTAACAATTCCTTTCCCTTCTTCTAAAGAAATTACCCCTTCTTTCCCAACTTTCGCTAATGCATCAGCAATTAACGATCCAATAACATCGTCATTTCCCGCTGAAATCGAAGCAACTTGTTGAATTGATTGAATATCTTCTACTGGCTGTGCAAATTCATTAATTTGTGTCACTAAATATTGAGCAGCTTTTTCCATACCTAATTTAATAGAAATTGGATTTGCTCCAGCAGCAACATTTTTTAATCCCTCTTTTACCATAGCATAGGCTAAGACCGTTGCTGTTGTTGTACCATCACCTGCGACATCATTTGTTTTTGAAGCAGCTTGTCGAATTAAAGAAACTCCTGTATTTTCAATATGGTCTTCTAATTTAATTTCTTTTGCAATAGTAACACCATCATTTACAATTTGAGGTGAACCGTAAGATTTTTCTAATACTACATTTCGCCCTTTAGGTCCTAAAGTAACCGAAACGGCTTCTACCATGATTTCCATCCCACGTTCAAGAGCACGTCGTGCATTATCTTGATATAAAATTTTTTTTGCCATATATATATATGAATAAATTATTTTTTATATTTATTAATAAAAATATTTAAAACACTAAGTTAATTTAATAATTATCAATTTTGCAAGGTTAAAAGTAATTTTTACTAAATTTTTTTTAAAACTTTACTAAAGTTATGTTTTTATAGTAATATAATTATTTAGAATTACATTTTGGGCTTGTAGCTCAGTGGACTAGAGCACGTGGCTACGAACTACGGTGTCAGGGGTTCGAATCCCTTCTTGCCCAATACTGAAATCTTTTAATTTGAATTAGAAATTCTAATTCAAAATCTCTGGGGCGTCGCCAAGCGGTAAGGCTGTGGACTTTGACTCCGCCATTCGCAGGTTCGAATCCTGCCGCCCCAGTTACTCTTATACTCTTAGCCAAAATTAAATTAAAAAAGAGGATCGCTTACGATAACTTTTGGCTACTACAAAATCGACAGCTTTAATTAAGAAAAAAAGAAAAAAAATCGCAGGATCAGTGTTCAATAGATGAACAAAACAAAGCTGTTATTAATGAATTACCTGATAGTTTTGAGTTGATTTATAAATTAGAAACTAAAAAAAAGTAATAAATATTTAAAAAAATGTATGATTAATTTAGTTTTAATTAAAGAAAAATTTCTATGTTAGTAAAAAAAATTAGTTTTGTACGTCCAACCTTACTTGAGGAGATTCCAGATATTGAGGATTACAATCTTGATGTTTTCGTCGAGTTAGAAGACGGTTATACTTATACTGTAGTTATAGCAACAGCAAAAAATATAGTTTCCTTAATGGATAAGGAGAAAACAAATTTTTCAGAACCAGGCAATCCTTTTATCATCGTTAGAAAATTGACGAAAGAGATTATTGAAGAAGCAGTTAAAGCTTATGCAGAAAATGATGCGTATTGGTTGAAATTTTACCATTTCGCAGGAGAAGTTGATACAGCCGTATTTAATAGATTACAAGCCGAACATACAGAATACCTCAAAGAATTAGACGAATTAGATAATTCCTAAATTTTAATATAATTTAGGAATTCTTTTTTATTTCTAAAGAAAATTATTTTATCTTTTCTCTTCATCAGAAAATACGCCCATTTTAAGGCCAGAATTTCATTGAAGGTAGTATTCTTCTACTCAACATAGAAAGGACTTTTCAGGGGACTATAATTGCCCTCTCAGAACACATTTAAATCTTACAACCCCTCCATAAAATATTCAATCCATTTCTAACTATCTTACTCTAAAAATAGAGTATACTTCAAATTTAGATAGATTTTTTATAAATAAATTAAACTATTTTAACCCTTGATTTTTATTTTTATTTACTTTTTCTGAATCATGTTGCATTTCAGGACCAGATGCTTTGGGTGATTTTACTTTACAAGTTTCAGAATCAACCTTGTTATTTTTAGGATTATCCGAACCTTTTGCTTTTGATCCCGCTGTGAACTTGCTTGGTTGACTAGAATTACCATCACCTCCATAAGGAATCTTAAGAGTTGTCTGAGAGCCTTTCATAACTTGCTCTGGTTGTGCGAAACCTTCTTGATGTCTAAACGATTTTTTTTCTAAAACCCTAAAAATTTCAGTTTTAGAGTTTACTCCATCTTGAAAATTTAGAAGTTGTAGTACAAACTGCAAAAGCAGCACCAGTAACGTTATTTTTGGGTAAAAATGCGATTTCAGTTGCTCCTAAATCCCAACAAGAGGCGACGCAATCTAGCGTTAAGCATTTCTAATCGCTACAAGCGTAATCCTCAACAGCATTGGTTATGTCAATAGCAGCGGTTCTAGCACTAGATGGAGAACCTGCTATGGTTGCACCAATGACAAGAAATTGACCTATTTTTTCCATGAGAGCACTCGAATTTCCAGCGACCCAACCCGGTTTTTCAAAAGCTTTTAATCTTGTTTTATTCAAACGTTTTCTAATTTTAAATTTAGTTATTGATACTTTATTGTACAAAAAAAATTTATTGGTTAATTTTAATTATATATTATTTAAAAATAATTTTTAAGTTTAAATAAATCGTCTTGAAAAAGAAAGATTGTTCAAGACGATTTATTTTTTTGTTATTATTTAATTGAATTTATAAATCATTTAAATTTGACATTGGGTCTGAATTTGATTCATTATTCATTTTAGATTCTAACATTTCTTTCATAACTGTTTTTAACTCTTCAACTTGAGATTTTAAAGATTCAAAATTATCACTTTGACTATCTTGGCGAATTTGTTCAATTAATTTTGTAACGTTTTGTTGTTTTTCTTCCGAAATAGTTTCTTTTACCAGAGAAAGTTCTTTTTCAGCTTCGAAACATAAAGCTTCGGCTTGATTTTTTAAATCAATATTTTCTCGTTTTTCTTTATCAAGAGAAGCATATTTTTCAGCTTCTGTTAACATATCTTCTACTTCACTTTCATTTAAATTTGATGCACCTTGAATTGTAACAGATTGTTCTACTCCTGTTTCTTTCTCTCTTGCTTTTACTGATAAGATTCCATCTACATCAATATCAAATGTAACTTCAATTTGTGGAACCCCACGTTCAGCTGCTGGAATTCCATCTAATCGGAAATTACCAAGACTCTTATTCCCTGCAACTAATTCTCGTTCACCTTGTAAAATATGAATTTCTACATTGGTTTGATTATCAACAGCAGTTGAGAACATTTCTGATTTTTTAACTGGAATTGTTGTATTTCGAGCAATAATTTTTGTCATAACTCCACCTAATGTTTCAACTCCTAATGATAATGGAGTAACATCTAATAATAAAATATCTTTAACTTCACCAGCCAAGATACCAGCTTGGATTGCCGCGCCAATAGCAACTACTTCATCTGGGTTAACAGATTGATTAGGTTTTTTACCAGTTAAGGATTCTACTAATTCTTGAATTGCTGGAATTCGTGTTGAACCACCTACTAAAACCACTTCATTGATATCAGATTTATCAAGTCTGGCATCATTTAACGATTTTTCTACTGGAATTCGACAACGACTAATTAAATTTTCACACAATTTTTCAAAAACTTCTCTTGTTAGTTCTTGTTGAATATGTTTTGGACCTGTTTTATCAGCCGTAATAAATGGTAAGTGAATTGTTGTTTTATCAACTGTCGATAATTCTATTTTAGCTTTTTCAGCTGCTTCAGTTAATCGTTGTAAAGCTTGAATGTCATCACCTAAATCAATTCCTTCTTTTTCTTTAAAATCATTAATTAACCAGTTAACTAAAACATTATCAAAATCATCTCCACCTAAATTTGTATCACCTGCAGTTGCTAAAACTTCAAAAATACCATCACCTACTTCTAAGATTGAAACATCAAATGTACCACCACCTAAATCAAAAACTAAAATTGTTTCATTTTGTTTTTTATCTAAGCCATAAGCTAAAGAAGCAGCAGTTGGTTCGTTAATAATTCGTAAAACTTCAATACCAGCAATTTTACCAGCATCCATTGTAGCTTGACGCTGTGAATCATTAAAATATGCCGGTACAGTAATAACAGCTTGAGTTACTTCTTGCCCTAAGTAATCAGTCGCATCATTAATTAATTTTCTTAAAACTTGTGCTGAAATTTCTTCTGGACTAAATTCTTTTTTTAAAGCAGGACAATTAATTTTAATATTATCATTTTGATCTTTCCCTACTTTATATGGTAATTTTTTTGATTCCTGTGCAATTTCCCCTTCTTTCGATCCAATAAATCGTTTCACTGAAAAGAAAGTGTTTTCTGGATTAATAACAGCTTGACGTTTTGCAATTTGACCTACTAATAATTCTTCTTTCTTCGTATATGCAACAATAGAAGGTGTAGTTCTTAATCCTTCAGCATTAATAATTACACTTGGTTGACCTCCTTCAATTGCAGCGACTACAGAGTTTGTCGTACCTAAATCAATTCCTACAACTTTTGCCATTTTTTCTTTTTTTTATAGTTTATATTTTGATTTCAATTATAATTCGATCATTAATAAAGCAATAAACCTAAGAAACCGTAATAACATTTTAATATTGTAACAGTGTTAATTTTTCTTATCTAGACAAAGACTAGCAAATTTTTTACACTATTGAAAAAAGTTCATAAATATATTCAAAAAATTTTACGACTAAAATTCTCATAAAATGTTGACATCTTTTGTCCATTTTAATTGTTCTGTTAAAAGACAATACCTCAGATTCAACCCCATTTTCTTCGAGAAAAAAGATGATTATCTTTATCCTAGCTTAACTTAAGCACTACTTCGTAGAATCTTTCGATTAGTAATACTTATTCTAAGATTTTGAATATATGAAAGATAAAATAATTTACTGATTTTAATTAGTTGATTTAGTAATTCAGGTTAAAAAATAACAAAGTTAATATTTATAGAATAAATTTGGAGGAATCCTGTGGCTGTAGGTTTATTAGGGAATAAAATTGGTATGACTCAAATTTTTGATGAATCCGGTAATATTATTCCAGTTACAATTTTAAAAGTTGGACCTTGTGTAGTAACACAAGTCAAAATAAAATCAAAAGATGGATATGATTCCATTCAAATTGGTTATGGTAATGTTTCAAGTAAATCATTAACTCAACCAGAATTGGGACATTTACAAAAATCGAATATTCAACCCTTAAAATATTTAAAAGAATTTAAAACAAATGAAGAAGATGAATTTTTAATTGGTCAAGTCTTAAAGGTTGATTCATTTTCACCAGGTGAATTTGTAAATGTAAGAGGTAAGAGTATTGGTAAAGGTTTTGCTGGTCTTCAAAAACGATACAACTTTACTCGAGGTCCAATGACTCATGGTTCAAAAAACCATAGAGCACCTGGGTCAATTGGTATGGGAACAACACCAGGGCGTGTTTTACCAGGTAAAAAAATGGCAGGTCAATTAGGAAACAAAATTACAACAATTAAGAAACTAAAAATTATTCAAATAAATTCAGAAGAAAATATTTTAGTTATCAAAGGATCTGTTCCTGGAAAACCTGGAAATTTATTAAGTATTGTTCCTTCAGACTAGATTAACTTAAGTTACAAAATAAATATATTGAAATATAAAGTATGACTATTCAAAAATTTATAACATATACTCCATTAGACATAAATGGAAAACAATTAAACGATAGCCATGAACTAAAGTTAAGTGTTCTTGAAAACTCAGGGAATTACTTATTACATAAAGATGTGATACGACACTCTAGTTCTCAAAGACAAGGAACTACTTCGACAAAAACTCGAAGTGAAGTTCGAGGTGGGGGTTGTAAACCATGGCGTCAAAAGGGTACTGGACGTGCTCGAGCAGGTTCAAACCGTTCACCTTTATGGAAAGGTGGTGGTGTTATTTTTGGACCGAAGCCAAAAAAAGTTCTTTTAAAATTAAATAAAAAAGAACGACGATTAGCTTTACAAACTTTACTATATAACAAAAAAAATAATATAGTACTTATTGAAGATTTAGAAAATGGAATTACAGAACCAAAAACAAAAAATTTTTTAAAAGTTTGTCAGGATTGTAATATTAATTTAGATCAAAAAGTTTTAGTAATTGTTTCAAAGAAAACAGTTCCATTAAAACTATCGACACAAAATATTAAAAATGTCGAACTAATTTCAGCTTCAAATATCAATACTTTAAGTTTATTAAAAGCAAAGCAAATTATATTAACTCCATTAGCAATAAATGATATAAAGGAGATTTATTGTGATTAATTCTTCTAATTTCTCTCGTAGTAATGCACAAGTTATTAAATATCCTATTATTACAGATAAAGCTACACGACTTTTAGAAAATAATCAGTATAGTTTTGTCGTAGATCCGTATTCAGATAAAATTACAATCAAGGCAGCAATTGAATATTTATTTAACGTAACAGTTGTAAAAGTGAATACATGTCGTTTACCACGTAAAAAAAAACGTGTTGGAAAGTATATTGGTTGGAAACCCCAATATAAAAAAGCAATTGTAACTTTATCTGAAGGCGATGTAATCAATTTATTTACTGAGAATTAATAAATAAAATAAAAGAATCAAGTTTATGAGTATTCGTCTTTACAAATCATATACACCAGGTACAAGAAATCGAGCACTTTCAGCATTCAGTGAAATTACAAAAACTAAACCAGAAAAAAGTTTAATTAGAAAAAATCATCGAAATAAAGGTCGAAATAATAGAGGTGTTATTACTATTCGGCATCGAGGTGGTGGGCATAAAAAACGTTATAGAATAATCGATTTTAAACGTAATAAATATGGGATTAAAGGTATTGTATCATCCATTGAATATGATCCAAATAGAAATGCTCGAATTGCATTAATTAATTACATTGACGGTGAAAAAAGATATATTTTACATCCAAAAAATTTGAGCGTTGGAGATACTATTCTTTCGGGTTCTGGTTCATCGCTAAGTATTGGTAATGCTTTACCATTAGAAGATATTCCTTTAGGAACATCGATTCATAATATTGAATTAATTCCAAATCGTGGTGGACAAATTGTTCGAGCAGGTGGAACATCAGCAAAAATTTTAGCGAAAGAAGGCGATTACGTTACTTTACGATTACCATCAAAAGAAATTCGATTAATTCGTAAAGAATGCTTAGCTACAATTGGTGAAGTTAGTAATAATGATGCATTTTTAGTACAAAGTGGAAAAGCTGGAAGAACCCGTTGGTTAGGTAAACGTCCAACTGTTCGTGGTTCTGTTATGAACCCATGTGATCACCCACATGGTGGTGGTGAAGGAAGAGCACCAATTGGTCGAACTCGTCCACTAACTCCATGGGGCAAACCTGCACTAGGAATTAAGACAAGAAAAAGAAAAAAATTGAGTGATGCTTATATTCTTCGTCGACGTTCTTAAAATACAGTTTAATAATTTAAAAACGTAGAAATTAAAAATATTTTAAAAATGCCAAGATCCTTAAAAAAAAGCCCGTTCGTTGCCTATCATTTATTAAAAAAAATTAATCAAATGAACAAGGCTGGTAAAAAAGATACTACAATTACAACTTGGTCTAGATCATCTACTATTTTACCAAATATGATTGGATTTACAATTGCAGTCTACAATGGAAAACAGCATGTACCAATTTTTATTTCAGATCAGTTAGTTGGCCATAAGCTTGGAGAATTTGTATCGACAAGAAATTTTAGATCTCATATTAAAACTGATAAAAAGACAAAACGTTAAATAAATTAAGAAATGAATCGAATTCTCTATGAGGCTAGATGTCGATGTAAAGAAGAATCTTCGATAACTAAAAAACGTAAATCAAAGAAAAAGGATCAAGTTCCAGATTACAATTTTTCTTATCCAATCGACTGGAATGGATCGAAAACATTTCAAATAAGATATGAAAAAAAATTATCTTCAATTGCCAAATTTGTTTTAAATACTTTTCAAAAGAAATATATTTTTGATGCAATTGACGATATTTTATATTCGTTTAAATCAAATCCAATTGAACGAGATAATCTTTTAGCAATCTTGTATTCACCTGTTCTTTCATTACAAAACAATTTTTCTATTAACTTTTTTGATATTTGGATTGATGAGATTTACATTAATGAAGTATTAAAAGTTAATAAGTTTCTTAATAATGACTCATCAAATTTTGAGCAATCTAGCTATATAACAATCAAACTTTTATATATACCGGCGATACCTCCTAAAAAATCATATTCATTATGGTAAATTTCAATTTACTATTAAGGATTTTTTAAAGATACGCTTATTCTTTGATTAGATTCATGAAAAACTATGAATGTTCAAACGCTCAGTTTTTTTAAAAGTTCAATCTTTTTATTGAATATTTATTGAATATTACATATTAAAACTTATTTATGTCAGACAACCAATCAGTCAAAGCAGTAGCTAAATATATTCGTATGTCACCTCATAAGATAAGACGAGTTCTAGACCAAATTCGAGGTCGTTCGTATCAAGAGGCATTAATGATTTTAGAATTTCTTCCATATGATGCTGGTGGACCTATTTGGCAAGTAGTTCACTCGGCGGCAGCAAATGCAAAACATAATTATGGATTAGATAAAAAGAAACTAATCATTGATGAAATCTTTGCAGATGAAGGACCAAAATTAAAAAGAATTAGGCCACGTGCTCAAGGTCGAGCATATAAAATTTTAAAGCCAACCTGCCATATTACCGTTATTATGAAAGCAACTAATTAAAAAACAAAAAATAAATTTAATTTACAATTATAAGGGATCAATTCTATGGGGCAAAAAACACATCCTTTAGGATTTAGATTAGGTATTACCCAAGAACACAAATCGAAATGGTATGCTAATTTTAATCAATATGCCAATATTTTAGAAGAAGACGATAAAATTCGAACTTACATCAATACAATTGCACAAGCAAATAGTATTGCAAATGTTCAAATTAATCGAAATGGATTAAACGATCAAATTCAATTAAATATTGAAACTGGAAAACCAGGAATCTTAGTTGGCGATATGGGCGCTGGACTTGAAAATTTACTAACTAATATTAAAAAAATATTACCAGAAAATCGTCAACTTACAATTAACGTTTTTGAAGTAGAAAAAGTTGATTTAAATGCTTCTCTTCTAGCTGATTTAGTTGCTGAACAATTGGAAAAACGTATTGCATTTAGACGAGCAATTCGTGAAGCTTTACAACGTGCTCAAAAACAAAATGTAAATGGAATTAAAATTCAAGTTTCTGGACGTTTAAATGGGGCAGAAATTGCTCGAAGTGAATGGATTCGCGAAGGTCGTGTACCTTTACAAACTTTACGTGCCGATATTGATTATGCAACACAAGAAGCAAATACAATCTATGGCGTTTTAGGAATTAAAGTTTGGTTATTTAAAAGTGAAATCTTATCAAAATAAAAGAAATTTTAAAAAATTGAGAAAGATTATAATTTATTAAATTAATTTGTTATGTTAAGTCCAAAAAGAACAAAATATAGAAAACATCATCGTGGACGTATGCGCGGACAAAAAACCCGTGGAAATGAAATTTGCTTTGGAAATTTTGGTTTACAAGCAACAGAACCGAATTGGGTCACATCACGTCAAATCGAAGCAGCTCGAAGAACAATTACGCGATATACAAAACGTGGAGCTAAATTATGGATTCGAATTTTCCCTGATAAAACTGTAACAGCTCGTGCAGCCGAATCAAGAATGGGTTCCGGTAAAGGAGCTGTAGATTATTGGGTAGCTGTAGTAAAACCGGGAACAATTATTTTTGAAATAGGTTCTGTTCCTGAAGAGGTTGCAAAAGGCGCCTTAAGTTTAGCAGCTTATAAATTACCATTAAAAACAAAATTTATTATTAAAGACAAATATTAAATAAAAAATATGGGTGTACCTCAGTTTACTGATATTATTTCACTTTCAAATGCAGAAATTTCGGAAGCAATTATTGAAACTGAAAATCAATTATTTAATTTACGTTTTAAGAAAGCTACACGTCAAAATTTCAAATCACATGAAATAAAATTTGCAAAATGTCGCTTAGCTCAATTAAAAACACTTTTAACATCAAGATTACAAGATCTTGAGCAGAAAGAAAAATTAACAACTTAATCGCTAGTTAAGATTAAATGGTAGAAATTATACTATTCAATAGAAATTTAAGGAGTTTTGAATGCCAGTCAAGCAAGAAATTGGTATTGTAATTAGTAATAAAATGCAAAAAACTATTGTGGTAAAAATTGAAGACCGATATTCACATCCAATGTATTCTAAAACATTATCGAAAACTAAAAAATATTTAGCTCATGATGAATTAGAAACTTGTAATATCGGCGACCAAGTATTAGTTGAAGAATGTCGTCCATTAAGTAAAAGAAAACGTTGGAAATTAATAAAAGTTATTTCAAAATCATCGTTAATATAAGTTAAATGATATTTTTATGATTTATCCTCAAACAATGTTAACAGTAGCCGATAATACGGGTGCTAAAAAAGTTATGTGTATTCGGGTATTAGGTGGTAGCAAAAAATATGCAAAAATTGGTGATACAATTATTGCAGTAGTTAAAGAAGCTATTCCTAATATGCCAATAAAACGCTCTGATATCGTTAGAGCAATTGTTGTGCGAACAAAAAAAACTATTCGCCGCCCAGATGGGATGTATATCCGATTTGATGATAATGCAGCTGTGATTGTAAATGCGGAAAACAATCCACGTGGAACTCGTGTATTTGGCCCGGTAGCACGTGAAATTCGTGATAAAAATTTTTCTAAAATTGTTTCGTTAGCGCCGGAGGTTTTATAAATGTCAAAAAAACGAAAAATACATGTAAAAGTCGGTGATATCGTTGTAATTATTTCCGGCTTTCATAAAAATGAAACCGGTGAAATTATGAAAATTAATAAGAAAACAGGAAAGGTTCTTGTGAAAGGAATTAATTTCAAATTTAAACATGTTAAACCAAATACAGAGAATGAAATTGGAGAAATTAAACAATTTGAAGCTCCTATTCATCATTCAAATGTGAGATTAAATTTAAAAGAAGTATCTTAATATGCTAAATCAACATTCATTAGAAGAAATTGCTGATATTCATAATTTACTTGGCGATATCAAGAAAGAGTACAATGAAGGGATCAAGCCAATTTTAATAAAAAATAGTCCAAAATTGTTTCAAAATCCTCATACTGTTCCAAGATTAAAAAAAATTCAAATTAATCGCGGTCTTGGATTAGCAGCTCAAAATACGAATATTCTGAAAAAAAATATTGAAGAATTTGAACGAATTACAGGACAAAAACCAGTTATTACAAGAGCTAAAAAAGCAATTGCTGGATTTAAAATTCGAGACAATATGGAATTAGGTTTAAGTGTAACATTACGAGGTCAAAAAATGTATACGTTTTTAACTAAGTTAATCTTTTTTACATTTGCTCAAATTCGTGATTTTCGCGGTTTATCTTTAAGAAGTTTCGATAAAGCTGGTAATTATACGTTTGGTTTAAAAGAACAATTAATATTCCCAGAAGTTGAATATGATGAAGTAGAACAAACTCAAGGTTTTACTATTAACATCGTTCTAGAAAATTGTTCACCACATTACAGATCAAAATCAATCGATAAAATTTTAAATGGTATGATTCTATTTAAATTTTTACGTTTTCCATTAAATGATTGCGGATATTATGAAAAATATTCCTCAATTCCAGAAATTAATCGTGCTTGGGATAAGAAAAAACATCTAAAACGTAAACGTTGGTCACAAGAATAAAAAAATGCGAAAATCCAAGAGTTAAGGAGAGAATTTTGGTAAACGACACAATTTCAGATATGTTAACACGAATTAGAAACGCCAATATGGTAGGACATCAAATTGTCCAAATTCCATCTACAAAAATATCTTTAGCTATCACAAAGATTTTAAAGGAAGAGGGCTATATTGAAAATTTCGAAAGTTATATTGAAAACGATAGAAAGTACTTATTACTTTCATTAAAATATATTGGAAAATCTCGAAATCCTGTTATTTGTAAGATTCAACGAATCAGTAAACCAGGTTTAAGAGTTTATTCAAATGCTAAACAATTACCAAAAGTTTTAGATAATTTAGGTATTGCAATTATTTCAACATCAAACGGAGTAATGACAAATCTAAAAGCTAAAGAGCTTGGAATTGGGGGCGAAGTTCTATGTTATATTTGGTAAATACAAGGAGTCTCTAAAATGTCACGTATCGGTAAATTACCAATTACGCTACCAGACAACGTTGATGTTAACTATAATGAATCAGAAGTTACAGTAAAAGGGAAATTTGGAACCTTACAAACAAAAATTCCAGATATCATTGCTATTACAGAAGATGATAAAAGATTACAAGTAAGTTTAAAATCTGACTCACGGAGTAATCGTTCATTACATGGTTTATATAGAACATTAATTAATAACATGGTTATAGGAGTTTCAGAACAATTTCAATTAACTTTGGTATTAAAAGGTGTTGGATATCGTGCAGCGGTTCAAGGTAAAGAAATTGTCTTAAATTTAGGTTATAGTCACCCTGTTAAAATTGAGATTCCAAAAGAGATCTCGGTTGAAGTTGCTCAGAATACAACTATCAATTTAAAATCGTGTGATAAAGAATTATTAGGTTTATTTGCAGCGAATATAAGAGCTTGGCGTCGTCCTGAACCTTACAAAGGAAAAGGGATTTTATATCAAGGTGAGCAAATTATTCGTAAAGCTGGAAAATCAGCAAAATAATTTACTTTATTTAAAAAAATGCCTGATTCATAATTTATGAATTCAAACATTTTTACCTTTTAAAAAATAAAAAATTCTAACTATGAAACTTTCAAAACGAACTTTGTTAAAATTGAAAAATAAGAATAAAAAATTAAAACCCGAAAAATATAAAAAATTAAAGCGTGAAGCTTTAAGGGGTAGAATTAAAGGAACTTTAGAGAGACCAAGATTATCAGTTTATCGTTCCAATGAAAATATTTATGCACAAATCATTGATGATACAAGTTCGAAAACTTTACTTGCTTGTTCTACATTAGATCGTTCTATTAAACTTGCTCTTGCAAATGGGCGAACGTGTGATGCGTCTAGACTTATGGGAGAGAAATTAGCAGAATTAAGTTTAAAAAAAAATATTAAAAAAATTGTTTTTGATCGAGGTCCTTATTTATATCACGGAAGAATTAAAGCGTTAGCCGATGGAGCTAGAGCTGGTGGTCTTCAATTTTAAATTAAAATTTGTAACTAAGTATACAGGTTAAATATATTTTATGAGTAGCGATTTCAAAAAATTAAATAAATTAAAAAAGAATTCTCGACGTATTCAAGAGCCTAAATTGGTTGAACGATTAATAAAAATCAGTCGAGTTTCAAAAGTAACCAAAGGTGGAAAAAAATTAAGTTTCCGCGCAATTGTAGTAGTTGGTGATGAAAATGGACAAGTTGGTGTTGGTGTTGCAAAAGCTGATGATGTAGTAAACGCTTTTAAAAAAGCAAAAAGTGATGGACGTAAAAATTTAATTAAACTTCCAATTACAAAATCATTAAGTATTCCGCATGGCGTAGAAGGTGTTTTTGGTGCCTGTAAAGTAATTATGCGACCTTCAGTTGAAGGTTCAGGGGTAATTGCTGGTGGGGCTGTTAGAATTGTATTAGAAGTCGCTGGTGTAAAGAATGTAATTGCTAAGCAATTAGGATCTAACAATTTATTAAATAATGCTCGGGCAGCAGTTTGTGCATTAGACAATTTAACAACAAAATCTCAAGTAGCAAAAAAAAGAAACTTAGATTTAAATTAATTTAGTAAATATCAATTAAAAATAAAATAGTGAGAATTAATAAAGATATTAAAGATATTATAGTCAAACGAGTGTTAATAAGTCTAGGAATCTTACTCCTAATTCGTGTTGGTACATTTCTTCCTGTTCCAGAAATTAACCATACTGATTTAGCATTTTATCTTCAAAGACATTCTGTTACTAAAAATTTAATAAGTACATTTTCTGGTGATAATACTTTTGTAATTGGGTTATTTACCTTAAATATATTTCCATATATCAACGCATCGATTTTCGTTCAGCTAATCTTAGGACTTTCACCTAAACTTTCAAAATTACAAAAAGAAGGTGATTTAGCAGGACGGCGTCAAATTAATCGATTAACACGCTTTATTACTTTAACTTGGGCTATTATTCAAAGTGTTAGTCTTGCTTTTTATTTAAAACAAGTCTTATTTGATTGGGACGCTATCTTAGCTATTAAAATTGTTATTTGGTTAACAACTGGAGCAATGATCGTGTTATGGCTAAGTGAATTAATTACTGATTATGGATTAGGAAATGGTGCATCACTGTTAATTTATACAAATATCATTTCAAGTTTACCGAATCTTGGCAATAAGATAATATCTGAAAACAGTGAAAATTTTTCTCTTTCTTCAATATTAGGAATTGGTATTTTAATATTTGTTTCTTTATATGGAATTGTTTTTTTACAAGAAGGATCTAGAAAAATTCCTTTACTTTCGTCAAAACAATTAAATCAAACATCACCCCAAAATTCTGTAACAACGAATAATTATATTCCATTACGGTTTAATCAAGCAGGGGTTATGCCAATTATTTTAACTACTGCAATTTTAGTTGTTCCAAATTATATCAGTAATTTAGGCTTATTACCTCAAATTAATCTTCCAATAAACTTTGAATCATTAAAATTTATTTATTGGATTGGGTATTTTTTATTAATATTGGCATTTAGTTTGTTCTATTCAACAATTGTTTTAAATCCAAAAGATATTTCGGATCAATTACAAAAAATGGCGGTTACAATCCCTGGAATTCGACCAGGAGTTCAAACCACTTTTTACTTAAAACAGGTAATGAAACGAATAACTTTAATCGGAGCAACAATGCTTGCTATTTTAGCAACATTACCAAACTTCATAGAATCAACATTAAATATTACAAGTCTTAACGGATTAAGCACGACGTCATTATTAATTTTAGCTGGTGTTATTTTAGATTTAGTCCGAGAAGTAAAGAATATCTATTATTCTAATATTTATAATAATATGTATCAATAAAATAAAAATTACTATTTAAAAATTTATAATGAAAGTTCGTCCTTCAGTCAAAAAAATGTGTGATAAATGTCGTGTAATTAAACGACATGGTAGAATTATGGTAATTTGTCCAAATCCAAAACATAAACAACGTCAAGGATAATATTTTAAAGGAGTTTAGAAAATGGTCAGATTAGTTGGTGTTGATTTACCAAGAAATAAAAGAGTTGCATATGCACTTACTTATATTCATGGTATTGGTCTCACATCTGCAAAGAAAATTGTTGAAATGGCAGATATTGACCCTGAGACAAGAAGTGATAATTTAACTACTGAAGAAACAGTTGCGTTACGTCAAACGTTAGAAAATATCGATTTAAAACTTGAGGGTGATTTAAGACGATTTAACGGCTTAAATATTAAACGGTTAAATGAAATAAATTGTCATCGAGGAAAAAGACATAGAAACAGTTTACCTGTTCGTGGTCAACGAACTCGAACAAATGCTCGCTCACGACGTGGAGCGAAAAAAACTGTTACGGGTAAGAAAAAATAATTTTATTTGTAATATTTTTATATGGTACAAACAACTAAAAAATCAACTAGTAAAAGAGATAAAAATAATTTTGCTAATGGTATTGTTCATATTCAATCAACCTTTAATAATACTATAGTAACAATTACTAATTTGACAGGTGATACAATTGCATGGGCTTCAGCAGGAAGTGCAGGCTTTAAAGGAGCACGCAAAAGTACACCATTTGCAGCTCAGACAGCTGCAGAAAAAGCAGCTTTAGAAGCTTTAAGTACTGGAATGAAAAGTGTTGAAATCTTAGTAAAAGGACAAGGATCAGGACGTGAAACTGCAATTCGAGCAATTGAAGGTGCAGGATTTTCTATTTCTTCAATTCAAGATATCACTTCAGTTCCACATAATGGATGTCGACCTCCAAAACGACGTCGTGTTTAGAAAGAATTTCTATTTCTAATAAATTAAATTATGAATAACATTTCTATTAAGTGTCTTAAATCAGAAAAAATTCAGTCAGGTACTTGTCATGGGCAGTTTTTGATAAATTCTTTAAGACCGGGACAAGGAATAACAATTGGAAATCAATTAAGACGAGTACTTTTAGGTGATTTAGGTGGAGTTGCAATTTCGGCAGTTCGAATTGCAGGTGTAAGTCATGAATTCTCAACAATTCCTGGAATTCGAGAAGATATTCTTGAGATTCTACTAAACTTAAAAGGAATTGTTTTTAAAAGTCAAACACAAGATACACAATTTGGACGTTTAAAAATTCAAGGGCCAAGTGTTATTACAGCTGATTTAATTCAACTGCCATCAAACTTAGAAATTGTAAATCCAAATCATTATATTGCAACAATCTCTACATCTAACATTCTTGAAATTGAATTTAAATTTGAATATGGAATTGGATACAAGTTAGCATCTCAAACTTTTTCAGATGAAGCTGAAAATTATTTACAGCTCGATACAATTTTTATGCCTGTTCAAAAAGTAGATTTTAAAATAGAAAATGTTTATGATACTGCCAACAATATGACAGAACGATTATTTCTTGATATTTGGACAAATGGTAGTATCTCTCCTAATGATGCTCTAGAATCAGCAGCTCAGATTATTGTTGACTTATTTACTTTATTAATTAACAATAAAGATACAAATAAGAGTAATCGATTAGAAACAAAAACTCGATCAATTAGTATTGAACCTTATACTAATATTGCAATTGAAGAATTGCAATTATCTGTTCGAGCATATAACTGTTTAAAAAAAGCTCAAATAAATACCGTTGGTGATTTATTACAATATTCTCCAGAAAAATTACAAGAACTTAAAAATTTTGGTCGAAAATCAGCGGATGAAGTGTTTTCTACATTAAAAAATAAATTAGGTATTATTTTAAAGTAGTGACTGGTTTTATTTGTGACTTTTTAATTAACTAAGATTTTTCATTATTTATTTTTAACAAAAATTATGAATTCATTAAATAAAACATTTTTACCTACGAAAAATTACAAAAATCGTAATTGGTTTATTATTGATTGTAAGGGACAAAAATTAGGTCGACTTGCAACAATAATTGTTGCTTTATTAAAAGGCAAAGTAAAACCGCATTATCATCCATCGATTGATATAGGAGATTATATAATTTTAGTAAATGCGGATTCAATTATTTTAAACGAAGATAGCAAACACTATATTGTGAATAAACCAGGTAGACCTGGACGTTCTTTAAAAATTAAGAACGTTTTAGATTGTCTTCCAAAATTAACAATTGAACGAGCTGTCAAAGGGATGTTATCAGAAACTGAGACAAAAAGATTGATGAGACGATTAAGGATTTTTAATAGTCAAGATCATTCTCATCAAGCTCAAGCTCCTATTGAGATTGACATTTCGAATTTCCGTTTAACAACATCATTTGATAGTAAAGATATTCAACTTACTTAATTAGGTTGAAATATAAAAAATATATTTGAAGAAATCATGAGAAATCAAAATTTTCATAACTTATTGATGAAAATTCAAAATAAAAATAATATATTTAGAGATATTTAAATTCATGGTAGAATTAGTTTTTCAAAAAGATAATATTGGACTAGGAAAACGAAAACAAGCAGTTGCACGTGTTTTTTTAGTTCCCGGAGAAGGAAATTTAATTATTAATAAAGTTTCTGGTGATAAATATTTACAATATAATGATAGCTACTTAAATTTAGTTTGGTCACCCTTAGAAAAATTAAGCTTAGAAAAAAATTTTGATATTATAGCATTAGTTAAAGGTGGCGGACTAACAGGACAAGCGGAAGCAATTCAATTGGGACTTGCAAGATTATTATGTAAAATAGACAAAGAAAATCGTCCGATTTTAAAACCATTGGGATTCTTAACTCGTGATTCACGAATTAAAGAGCGTAAAAAATATGGTTTACGGAAAGCGAGAAAAGCTCCACAATACTCAAAACGTTAATTTTTATAACATATGCCAAAATCTAATATACATCCTACATGGTTTGAGAACACACCAGTTATGTGTGATGGAAAACCACTTTGTTTAATTGGTTCCACAAAAAGTGAATTACAAGTGGATATTTGGTTAGCTAACCATCCTTTCTATACTGATTCACAAGTTCTTGTTGATAGTGAAGGTCGAGTTGAAAAATTCATGAAAAAATATCAATTAGATACAACTGATTAATAATTTGTCAAATTTATTTATAAGAAATTTATGCCAACTATACAACAATTAGTTCGTTCAAGACGTATACAAATAAAAAAAAAAACAAAATCTCCTGCGCTTGTTAATTGTCCTCAGCGCCGAGGGGTTTGTACACGGGTTTATACGACAACACCGAAAAAACCAAATTCAGCAATTCGAAAAGTTGCTCGGGTACGCTTAACATCAGGGTTTGAAGTTACAGCTTATATTCCAGGAATTGGACATAATTTACAAGAACACTCTGTTGTTTTAATTCGTGGTGGTCGAGTAAAAGATTTGCCGGGGGTTCGTTACCATATTGTCCGAGGTGCTCTAGATACAGGTGGGGTTAAAGATCGAACACAAGGTCGCTCAAAATATGGGGTAAAAAAACCAAAAGCTGACAAATAATAGTATTTAAATTAAGAAATTTAAATACTATTATTTCTTAATTTAAATTAATAAAAAAAGATTTATAAATTATATTATGTCTCGTCGAAATATTTCAAAAAAACGTTTTCCAGAAGCCGATTCAATTTATAATAGTTACTTAGTTAGTTTACTTATTTCACGAATTTTAAAGTCTGGAAAGAAAACTATTGCTAAAAATATTGTTTATCAAGCATTTGATATTATAAATAAAAAAACAAATGAAGATCCATTAGCAATTTTCGAAAAAGCTATACGAAATGCAAGTCCTGTTGTAGAAGTTAAAGCTCGAAGAGTTGGAGGCTCTACATATCAAGTACCTGTTGAAGTTAGCGGTTTTCGTGCAACAAATTTATCGTTACGTTGGATTATTGAATATGCTCATCAACGAGCTGGAAGAAGTATGTCAATTAAATTAGCTAATGAAATTATTGACACAGCGAACGATATCGGTAATACTATTAAGAAAAAGGAAGAAACTCATAGAATGGCTGAAGCTAATAAAGCCTTTGCCCATTTTAGATATTAATTTCTAAAATATCCAAATTCTCGCTAAAAGCTTAAGGATAAAAATATAATTTTTTTTAACATTTAAAGGAATCTCAAAATGGCACGTGAAAAATTTGAACGTACAAAACCACACGTTAATATTGGTACAATTGGTCATGTTGACCACGGTAAAACAACTTTAACAGCTGCAATTACGGCAACATTAGCATTAGAAGGTAATGCTGCAGTAAAAGATTATGCAGATATTGATGGTGCTCCAGAAGAACGAGCACGTGGTATTACAATTAATACTGCACACGTTGAATATGAAACTGAAAACCGTCATTATGCTCACGTTGATTGTCCAGGTCACGCAGATTACGTGAAAAATATGATTACGGGTGCAGCTCAAATGGATGGAGCTATTTTAGTTGTTTCTGCTGCTGATGGTCCAATGCCACAAACACGTGAACATATTTTATTATCAAAACAAGTTGGTGTTCCACATATTGTAGTATTTTTAAATAAAGAAGACCAAGTTGATGATGCTGAATTATTAGAATTAGTAGAGTTAGAAGTTCGTGAATTACTTTCTGCTTATGATTTCCCAGGTGATGATATTCCAATTTGTCCTGGTTCAGCATTACAAGCAATTGAAGCTATTTCATCAAATCCAGAAATTCGTCGTGGTGATAACCCATGGGTTGACAAAATTTATGCATTAATGGATGCAGTAGATGAATACATTCCAACACCAGAACGTGATACAGAAAAAACATTCTTAATGGCCATTGAAGATGTTTTCTCAATTACAGGTCGTGGTACTGTTGCAACTGGTCGTATTGAGCGGGGTGTTGTAAAAGTTGGTGAAAATGTTGAAATTGTTGGAATTGGTGACACACAAACTACAACAATTACTGGAATTGAAATGTTCCAAAAAACATTAGATGAAGGATTTGCAGGTGATAACGTTGGTATTTTATTACGTGGTGTTACACGTGAAGATATCGACCGTGGTATGGTATTAGCACAACCTGGTACAATTACTCCACATACAAACTTTGAATCAGAAGTTTATGTTTTAACAAAAGATGAAGGTGGTCGTCACACACCATTCTTTACAGGTTATCGACCACAATTCTACGTACGAACAACAGATGTAACTGGTGCAATTACACAATTCACAGCAGATGATGGATCTATTGTTGAAATGGTAATGCCTGGTGATCGTATTAAAATGACAGCAGAATTAATTTATCCTGTAGCTATTGAAGAAGGTATGCGATTCGCAATTCGTGAAGGTGGCCGTACTATTGGCGCAGGTGTAGTTTCTAAAATTGTTAAATAATTAAAAATTTTTATGGAAGCAAAAATTCGTGTAAGATTAGAATCTTTTGACCATCAATTATTAGTTTCTTCATGCCAAAAGATCATCAATATTTTACAAAATACTCCTTTAAATTCTATTGGAGTAGTTACACTACCAACTAAGAAACGCATTTATTGTGTTTTGCGTTCACCCCATGTTGATAAAGATTCAAGAGAGCATTTTGAAATTCGAGTTCATAAACGAATCTTAGAAATTTATTATGATTCAGAAGTGCCAATTTTTGATTTATTATCGAAAGCGGACCTACCTTCTGGAGTCTTTTATCGACTTTCTTTATCTTAGTTTATTTATAAATATTTATTCAATTATTTAATACTAATAATTGAATAAATATTTATATCAATTTATATACTTAGCCTTAAGTATTATAAATTGATATAAATATTTAAATGAAACAATTAATCCCAATATATTTCGAGCTCAATTTATAGAGATAATAAACGAAGATCTGAAAAAGTCTCACAAAATCATTAAGAATTTTGAAGAATTATCTACTTTTTGAATTGATTTAAAATTTTGGACGTATTTTATCAAAAATAATTAAACTCAAAAATTATTTATGAATGTCATTAGTTATAATTTGAACGCTACTGATGGTAATTTTGTAACTGAGAGAATTTTAAAAGAAAAAAGCGCAGCAAGCACGAATATTCAAGATAATACAAATAATAACAATGGATTACAATCAAAAAAGGCATAAACAACTAGTGATACGTTCACAAGATTTTAAGAATCTAGGAAAATCATTTTATCAAGAAAGTAAAGATGAATACTTAGAATTATCAAAATATGAAGGAGCTATTCAATCATATCTATATTGGAAAAATACAACTCTATTTGTTTTACTTGTGGAAAAATTCGTCAATAGAATCATTAGTGATGAAGAATTTAGTGACAGTTTTCGTGAACTCCGTCAAAGACTGATATATGAATGTGATAGTTTTCTAAAGGAGTTAGTTTCAGAAAAGTTAAAAGATTTTCAGCTAGATCCGAGATCATACGGGTTTGGTAGTTTGATCAGCTTTTTAAGGGCTGAATGTGATAATTTTAGTGAAGATTACTAAAATGAAGAATTCTATGATTCTATCAAAGACTGTTTTTTGATACTACAAAAAGCTTTGAATGAAGAGTGAGAATTATCTCACTCTTCTTAATTATTTTATCTTTCAGCTTTACCTCTAAAACCTCCTTATTTACGACTTCATTTTACTTTAAGGAAAACCCTAATCAGCCTAGGAAGTGGCCTTAAATCGGCCATAAAGACCTTCTCGGAGCATAATTATAATTTTATTAACCCGACCCGCTGCTCTCTTAATTTTTTTGTTAAATCTCGCCCCCCGCGGTGTGACGTTAAAGATAAAGTAAATTTTAAATGAATTAGCAAATATTGTTTATTAATATCTATTTTTAACTTAATTTTCTCTAAAAGTATTACTATTATTAGGATATCTCATAAAATCCAAAACTAATTCGAATTAGTAATAAGCTAAGAAATTTATATAATTTTTATCTAACTCATAGTTAGGGAAAATTAAATTTGTAAAATCTTTTTTTTTTGATAAATCAAAGAACAAAGTTTTGTTCTTTGATTTACTTTTAGTTTAATATGCTAATCCTAGACTTCTAGTTGTCTCAGCACCTAAATATACTCGTACACTTAAGAAATCAGTAGGACAAGCAGTTTCACATCTTTTACAACCAACACAATCTTCGACACGTGGTGAAGAAGCGATTTGGCCAGCTTTACAGCCATCCCACGGAACCATTTCTAATACATCTGTAGGACATGCTCGTACACATTGTGTACACCCAATACATGTGTCGTAAATTTTAACTGTATGAGACATAATTTATTTTATAATTTTATTGTTTATTATCTTAAATTAAAGTTTGTTCAAAAAAAAAACTAAAAATAGTCAATGAAAAATCTATAATTTATCAAAGGCTATTTTTTGTCATTTAAAATCCTAAATCTTAACGTCCTAAACGTTGGAATTGTTGGATTGCTAAACGACCGATGTTAAATAAAGCCCATGAGCCTGCAATTAATAATGGTGCAGCAATTACTACTAAACGAGTATCCATAATTGATAGTCCTTTCTAAATATTTCAATTAAATACAGAAAATAATATTAATATACAATTATATTATTGTACTTCGATATTATATATGAAATTTAAAAATAATTTTCAGTCTTTTTTCAACCCGAGGATTTTTTTAACCAATTAATACAGTTGAAATTGTCTCATAACTGATTAATATATTCTTTCCAAAGGCTATATCTAGTTACAACGCGTTTATCCATAAAATTAAATTTTAATTATGATAACCAACCGTAACTGTGTAAACCTTTTCCTAAGAAATTAACTCCTAAATAACAAATCCAAATAACAAAGAATCCTAAACCGCCTAAAAGTGCAGTTTTTTTACCTTCCCATCCTTTAGTAATACGAGCATGTAAATATGTTGCAAATACTAACCAAGTGATTAATGCCCATGTTTCTTTTGGATCCCAACTCCAATAAGAACCCCAAGCTTCATTAGCCCAAACTCCACCAGAAATAATTCCAATTGTTAAGAATGGAAATCCTAAACCAATTATTCGATAACTCCAATTATCAATACTTTGTAAAAGTTTTAATTTACCCAGTTCAGATATTTCATTAGAAGGTGATAATAATTTTGCTTCATAATAGTCTAACATAATATTATAAAGTGGTAATGATGAATCATCAATAACTTTTAAATCTACATCTTTATTTCTCGAAATTACTAAGAATAAAAGACATAAAAGTGATCCCATAATTAAAGTAGCATAACTTAATAACATCATGCTAACATGCATCATTAACCAATTTGATTGTAAAGCAGGAACTAATGGGCTAGATTTTTGCATTTCAGGAGAAAGAGTTAAATTTGCAAACCCATTTATCAGTAACGCAACAGGGATTAAAATTGATCCAATTAATTTACTTTTTGTTTTTGTTTCGATAAACAAATAAATTGTTAATAACGCCCAAGTTAAAAACAATAATGATTCGTATAAATTACTTAATGGAAAATAACCTGCGACAATCCAACGTGAACAAAGAATAAAAAATAGTAACACATTAGCAATTATAGTACTAAATCGACCAATCTTTGATACTAAAAATGAGTCGCTAAACAACGATAAATTAACCCAATACGTTATCATTGCAAATAGCAAAATTCCAAAAACTATGTTTGATGAAAAGTTTTGAATTTCATTCCAATCCATGAAATTTCTCCAATAAAAATTTTTTAGTAAAATTATCTTCTATAATATTATTTTACTCAAAAATCATTCAATTTTGTATATTTTATTCATTAAATTTTAAGATTATTTAAGGAACACATACTAAAATTATTCAAAAAAATTATTTCCATTAGAATTTTTTTATAGTAACTGAGTCTTAAAAAAATATTTCAGTAATATTATCTTACACTATTCTTGAAGTTAGAACAGATTTTGAGGGTACAGCGTTTAATGGAAGTATTTTAAAAGTTGTTATTAAAAATTTTTACAATTTGATTTATTACAAGCTCCTAACAATTTTTCTAGTATATTTCATTTAAAAATTTCTAATAACAACTTTTAGGTAAAATTTAAATTAAAGTTATAGATTAAGCAACTTGTTGATGCTCAAAAATATTTCTTTAATAATCAGTTGATTAAATTTAAAGATTATCAAATTATTAGTTTAAAAATAGAAAATTTAGAATTGACATTAATTTCTATTTCAAAGTAATATAGTATTAATTCGAATAAAATTAAAATATTATGTCACTATTAAGAAAATATGAAATAATGATTCTTTTAACAGAAGAATTTAACGACAGTGAACTAAAAACTTGGGTATTCAACTATGCAAAAAGTTTAAGAAAATTTAGCGTATGTAATATATCTGTAATTTCTCGTGGAAAACATAATTTAGCATATCCAATTAGTCAGCGATTAAAAGGAAACTATATTCAATTAAATTTCTCAAGTATGCCAAAATATATCAATAACTTTTCGCATATCTTAAAAATGGATTCGAATGTTTTAAGGTTTGTAGTTTTTAATAAACAACTATAATTTAATTAAAATTTTTTAATTAAATTATTTGTAATTAGAGAAAAGCTATGGTAACATGTGACTAGTTTTTATAGCCTCAGTAGCTCAGTGGTAGAGCAATCGGCTGTTAACCGATTGGTCGTAGGTTCAAGTCCTACCTGGGGCGTATTTTAAAAGTAATTAAAAATGAAAGAAAGTTTTGATAAATTAAAAATTGGAAATAAATCTTTTAATTCTCGTTTAATGTTAGGAACAGGAAAATATAAAACAACTAATGAGGCAATTGAGAGTATTGAAAATAGTCAATGTGAAATTGTTACAGTTGCTATTCGAAGATTACCTACTAATTTAAAACATGATACAACTAGTTTTTTAGGCAATTTGAATTGGAATAAACTTTGGTTATTACCGAACACAGCAGGATCTCAAACAGCTGAAGAAGCAATACGGATGGCTTTTCTAGGTCATGAACTAGCTTGTCAGCTCGGTCAGAAAGATAATTTCTTTGTTAAATTAGAAGTAATTTCTGACCCTAAATATCTTTTACCTGATCCACTAGGAACCTTAAAAGCTGCTGAATTTTTAATTAAAAAAGGTTTCACTGTTCTTCCTTATATTAATGCAGATCCTATGTTAGCACTCCATTTAGAAGATCTTGGTTGCGCTACCGTAATGCCTTTAGGATCACCGATTGGTTCAGGTCAAGGTATAAATAATTTAACAAATATTAAAATTATCATTGAAAATTCAAATGTTCCAGTAATTATTGATGCAGGAATTGGAACATCAAGTGAAGCTACATTAGCTATGGAATTAGGGGCAGATGGTGTTTTATTAAATACTGCAGTCGCACAATCAAAAAACCCATCACAAATGGCCTATGCTATGAATTTAGGAGTTCAAGCTGGACGATTAGCATATTTAGCGGGCCGAATGGATAAAAAGAATTATGCAGCAGCAAGTTCTCCTTTAGGGCAAATTAGTAAATTATAATACAAAAAAATTATAATTGTTCGAATAAAAAATATATTTGAACAATTATTTTTCGATTATTTACAAGTGAATTACTAAAGTTCGCCATAGATGTATGCCGTAGTCGCCTCATAAACCATGTATGGTAAGCACATTGTAAAATAACTAAGTGCGCCAATTACATAACTCACACACCAAGGTTTATCGGAAATAGCAGCCTCATCCCGAGCAAGTTTCAACATTCCACGGAAATCATTTGTTTCTACCATTTGTTGTAGTTTTTGAACTCCATTTTCCGAAAATACTGAACCAACTGGTCTACAAGAGTGTAATTTACCGACAGTTTTTTCACCAAATTCATGTTGTTCTGGTGTGAAAATATTTCTATTTAACAATGCTGTTAATTTTTTACTCACACCAAAAATAACCCCAGAAACGTAAGCTCGACCGATAAGTGTAAACATAATAAAACCTCCAATAGGCTAAAAAGCATCATTTATTGCATTTATAGAATCTTCAAATAATTGTTCAGGTGATGAGTTTACTCGTTTGTAAGTTTTAGCAACAAAGTTAAATGCTTTACACGTATTAACAGCACCTATTATTGCAGATCCCCTACCAGATATAACTAATAATCCAATTATAATTTCTCCTACATATTCCCCATGTTTAACACCGACTTCAAATTCTGTCTTAGACATTATAAATTAAATTTAATTTTATTTTAAATAATTTTAATATGTGTATATTAATATCATATTTAATTCAATAAAACAAGTAGTAAATTATTTTTTATTATCCAACAATTCAATTTTTTAAACTTAGCTATCGATTTTTATCTTATTGTGTGCTAATATATACTCAATAGGGCACTAAATGAAGTTTATGAACTCCATCTTCTTAGAATACTGAGTGAATTGGTCTACAACTATATAATTTACCGACAGTCTTTTTAGCAACTTCATGCTCATCTTGTGTTAAAACGCTTGTAGTCAAAACTGCTGTAAATTTTTTACTCACACTAAAAACTAACCCAGAAATGTAAACTTTACCTATCAATAGAAACATATAAAGTAATAACCCAGCCAAGAATAGTGATAATCTTTATTTCTCTCTCCCTTATAAACTCTAGGTTACCTAATACTAAACCAAGTACGAAAACAGTGATGCAACCAATCAAATTGATCATATTTGCTCCTTAATTAAAAAATCCAGAAATTAATAAAAAACTTAAATTTGCTAAAAAAAGTTCTTGGATAGAACTGGTTTCGTAACAAAAAACTGAATATACCAGACAAAAAATTATCGAAAACACGCTTAAAAATTTAACAAACAAGGAAACTGAAAATGACTTACAACAAGATTCGACATTTAGAATTATTAAAACGTTTCCTGGATTTCAAAAACCAGGGCAAAGATCTATATATGGAAAGTCGAGATGAGTATATGGAATTACAAGAGTACAGATGCGCATTATACCATCATATTTTTTGGAAAAGCAAGGAACAATTTGTTTTATTAATGGAAAATTACACCCATAATTCGATTGATATGGAGCAATTCGAAATTGCTTTCTCCCAATTATGGTGGGAGACGATGAAGGTATACGAAACATTCGAAATCGATTTGAAAGAATTAAAAAACTTTGAGCTTGATCCTAAATCAGATAGGTTTGGCAGTTGGGTAACCGCTGTCTTCCGTCAATTTGAAGTTTTGGAAGATGAAGAGTGTACTGAGCAAGAGGTTAAAGATTACGTCCAAAATACTCTTCGGGAGATCCAACTCTATCTATAATCTCAAATTCTTTTAAATTCTGAAATATTTAATCAGAATTTTAAAGTCTAATAAAATGTTTACTAGCCTCGCTCCACCTCCCCATTAGGTATTAACGTGAATAAAGGCTTCTGAATTGAAACTCCAGGAAATAGAGGACCGATTTTTCTAATATACGATTCTGGGTTATAGAAATATTCACTCGAAAATTCAATTAAACCAAAAATCTTCCCTGATCCTATTAAATCCGTCATCTCATTGCACCTCCGATACACATTATCGTAAAACCTATAAACATGATTATAGATTTAGTTTTTCCTGGTGTAATCATAAAAACTTGTAAATTTTAATCTAATAAAAATAGAATTCCACTTGAATTTCTCAAATTTGTAAAGAGCATTCAATTAATATTTTTATTTTAATTGAAAGTATTGCTAATTGATATCTAAACTAGCTTGAGAGGTTTTATAGTGAGCTTAGATATCAATTAGCTATAGAGTTTCTCTTTTTTTTAGAATTTTTTGATAATATTAAAATCTCGTACAATTTTTACCAAAACATAAAGCAATGAACCAGCCAATAATCGTCAAAATTTTTGCTTCTCTAATCCCGATCGACTCAACCTTACTTACCAATAAGATCGATCATAATAGTTTTAATTAACCTTTTTTCTTAAAGAATCGAGCAGCTTTCCCAGCACTAACTGGTTGTAATTTATCATCTTCTAAATTTGAATCATTAAGATCTAAATCTGAGCCATTTGTTGAATTATCATCAAATGGTGTTACTTCAGATTTTGTTGTATCCGTAGAAGATACTTCTTCATTGTCCATTTTTCCATCTAAAAGATTTGGATCTACATCACTAAAATCAACTTTAACTTCGATATCATTAGTGTAAGTCATTAATGTCCCTTCCACTTTTTTACGACTTACATGAATTTTTGTATTTGGATATAAAGTTTTTGATAGACATTGTTCAGCTAATGTATCTTCTAAATACTTCATGATAGCACGTCGTAATGGACGAGCACCGTAGATAGGATCATAACCTTCATCTGTTAAGAAGGCTTGAACAGATAAATCTACAATTAAATTAATTCCTTTTTCTTTTAATCGATTTTGAACTGACTTAATCATTAAATCACAAATTTCCCAAATGTCAATTCGAGTTAAATGGTTAAATACTACGATTTCATCAATACGATTTAAGAATTCTGGTCGGAAGAAATTCTTCAACTCATCATTTACTAATTTCGTTACTCGTTCGAAAATTTCAGGATCTTTAATTGGTTCTGATACTGGTTCCCAACCTGCAACTGCATCTGGAGTGATTTTGAAACCTTCACCTTGTTCTGATTTTGATTTAATTCCACTCTCTCTTTCAATAATTTTTGCTCCTAAATTCGTAGTCATAATAATCATTGTATTTGTAAAATCAATTACACGACCTTTTGAATCTGTTAAGCGTCCATCATCTAAAATTTGTAATAACAAATTAAATACATCTGGGTGAGCCTTTTCAACCTCATCTAATAATACAACTGAGTATGGTTTTGAACGAACTGCTTCTGTTAGTTGACCTCCTTCATTATAACCAACATAACCAGGTGGTGAACCGATAAGTTTAGCTACGGTATGTTTCTCCATGTACTCTGACATATCTAATCGAATCATACTATCGTCACTTCCAAACATATAGTCTGATAAAGTTTTTGTTAATTCAGTTTTACCAACTCCAGTTGGTCCAGCAAAGATAAAACTCGCAATTGGTCGATTTGGATTTCGTAATCCTACGCGGGCACGACGAATAGCTTTTGAAACTGCAACAACTGCATGTTTTTGGCCAATAAGTCGTTCGTGAAGAGTATCTTCCATTTTTAATAAACGAGCAGATTCTGAACCTGTAAGTTTTGTTACTGGAATTCCTGTCCAATTTGAGATTACATCAGAAACATCGTTTTCAGTAACCATATCTACATCACGGCGACTAAAACCCCTTGCTTCACTAGTTAAAGCAGATTGTTTCATAATTCGAATATGTGTTCGAACTTCCATTTCATGATCTAGCAATTGCTTAGCAGCTTCAAAATCATGCTCTTTAATACAATCTTCTTTATCTTTAATAGTTTCTTGTAATTCGTGCATTAAGCTTCGTAAACCTAATGGTAAACGTCGATTTTCTAGACGAACTCGAGCTCCAGCTTCATCTAAAACATCAATAGCTTTATCTGGTAAATAACGATCCGCGACATATTTATCAGAAAGAATAGCAGCTTGTTCTAAAGCTTTATCATGATAACTTAATGTATGGTGTTGTTCAAATTTTGATCGTAAACCACGTAAAATTTCGATAGTAGTACCAACACTTGGTTCTTCTACGTGAACTGGTTGGAAACGTCGTTCTAATGCTGGATCACGTTCAATATATTTTCGATATTCATCGTTAGTTGTTGCTCCAATACATCTAAATTTTCCTCGGGCTAAAGCCGGTTTTAAAATGTTTGCAGCATCTACAGCACCTTCTGCAGCTCCAGCACCTACTAATGTGTGAATTTCGTCAATTACAATGATAACTGCGGAATCATTTTGTGCTTCTTCTACAATTCGTTTTAACCGTTCCTCAAATTCACCACGATATTTTGTTCCAGCTAAAATTGAACCTAGATCCAATGCCATGATTAAACTACCATCTAAGAAATCAGGAACTTTTTCTGTTAAAATTAATTGAGCTAATCCTTCTGCAACAGCAGTTTTTCCGACACCAGGTTCACCAATTAGAACAGGATTATTTTTCGTACGTCGAGCTAATACTGCAATTACGTCATCAATTTCTTTTTCACGACCAATTACTGGATCTAAATTCCCGTCAATTGCTTCTTTAGTAACATTTTCTGCATATTCATCTAAAGTTGGCGTTGGACTGCCCTTTTTATCACGTTCAAGCAAGAATTTTTCTGCTTGTGTTAAAGGACGTAAGATTTCTTCTTGCGTTTCTTCAATATATGTTAGAATTAAATTTCTTAACTTGTGGATATCCACATTTAATTTATCTAACGTTCTCATTGCAACACCATCTGATTCAGCAATAAGGGCTAATAAAATATGTTCTGTACCAACAAAATTTTGTCCTAAATCTTTTCCTTCATGAACTGCCATTTCTAGTACTCGCTTTGCTCTTGGAGTAAATGGAATTTCTGAAGCGACAAAACCAGTTCCACGACCGATATATAATTCAATTTCTTTTCGAGCTTTTTTTAATGTAACTTTTAGTTTTTTTAATGCTCGTGCTCCAATACCATGTCTTTGACCAATAACACCAAGTAAAAGTTGCTCTGTACCTACAAAGTTATGACCCATTCTTCGAGCCTCTTCCTGAGATAGCATGATAACTTTTATTGCGCCTTCAGTAAATTTTTCAAACATAGATATTTTTCTTTAAATTTGAAAAGTTTCAATTCTATTCACTTTAATATTCATTATACATTAATTTCGAAGGATAATGAATATTGCAGTGAATTTTTCTTTTCAAATTTCTATGAAATCGGTTAGAATCTAAAGAGTAAAGATATTTGGATCTGGTGGCATAGCCAAGTGGTAAGGCAGTGGTTTGCAAAACCTCCATTCCCCAGTTCGAATCTGGGTGCCACCTAGAATCAATTTAAACTATAAGATTGTTTTTCGATTCAAATTGATTTATATTAGTATTAAGATTACTAATCTTTATTAATCTTGATGGGAACGTGGTGGAATTGGTAGACACGACGGACTTAAAATCCGTTGCCTAGTGATAGGCGTGAGGGTTCAAGTCCCTCCGTTCCCATTATTTAATCTTATCTCCTTTGTCTGTTCTCTTATAATTTTTTTTTTAAGAAACATTAAATGTTGCAAAAATTGAAAATTTTATTTAACATTAAAAAGTTGGCTTGTTCTATTATCCAAGTCAAATCATCAATATATTTTTTATTAAATTATTTATATTCATGATCGGTTTTCCATATGATGCTGGCGAATATTTGTCAGAAGAAGAAGCGTTTCGTAACCTTAGTCGCCATGGCAAAAAAGTTGCGTATACTTTAGCCTGGTTCACGCTTTCTACTACTGTAGCAGGCGCTACGGATATTCCTGGTCCTGCTCCAAGTCCAAGTTCACTTGGAGGATTTGCTAACAAAGAATTTCTATGTTTTTTGTTAGGTAGCGCTATAGTTGGTTTATGTACTTAATTTACTGGTTCAGGTTTTTTCTTAGTTATGGGGGGAGTTGTAGCAACTACATTCCAATGGTGTCTCAAAGGAGGGAAATAGTTTATATTGTACTTTCATTAAAAACTTTGGCATTGAACTATCTTCCCAGGAGGTCCCCCCCCAAGTATTGTCGTCGATTTATAACGTTTCACAACTGAGTTCGAGATGGATCAGTGTGGTTCCGCTGAGTACACTAAAAATACCAAAGCAAAATTAGTTACCATCGAATCAATGGTAACTAGAATAAATTGATTCATTTGTGGAATCAATTTATTGTTTAAAAAATTCAAGTCCTCGGTCTGTTAGGACATCTCAGCTCATATATTACTACATTTACACTTAATGCCTATCAAACGGTTAGTCTTACCGTGACCTTACTCACTTCCGTGATGAGAATACTTATCTTGAGGTGGGCTTCCCACTTAGATGCTTTCAGCGGTTATCCACTCCATACATAGCTACCCAGCGTTTACCGTTGGCACGATAACTGGTACACCAGAGGTATGTCCTTCTCGGTCCTCTCGTACTAAAGAAGGCTCCTCTCAATATTCTAACGCCTACACCGGATATGGACCGAACTGTCTCACGACGTTCTGAACCCAGCTCGCGTACCGCTTTCATGGGCGAACAGCCCAACCCTTGGGACGTACTACCGCCCCAGGATGCGATGAGCCGACATCGAGGTGCCAAACCTCCCCGTCGATGTGAACTCTTGGGGGAGATCAGCCTGTTATCCCTAGAGTAACTTTTATCCGTTGAGTGACGGCCTTTCCACTCAGCACCGTCAGATCACTAAGACCGACTTTCGTCCCTGCTCGACTTGTAGGTCTCACAGTCAAGCTTCCTTATGCCTTTACACTCTAGATACGATTTCTACACGTTCAGAGGAAACCTTTGTGCGCCTCCGTTACCGTTTGGGAGGCGACCGCCCCAGTCAAACTGCCCGCCTGAAACTGTCCTTTGACCAGATAATGATACAAAGTTAGAAATCTAACATTACAAGAGTGGTATCTCACTGATGACTCCAATATTCCCGCAAGAATACTCTCAACGTCTCCCACCTATACTGCGCAAATAAAGTCCAATTTCAATCTCAAGTTACAGTAAAGCTTCATAGGGTCTTTCTGTCCAGGTGCAGGTAGTCCGCATCTTCACAGACAAGTCTATTTCACCGAGCCCCTCTCCGAGACAGTATCCAAATCATTACGCCTTTCGTGCGGGTCGGAACTTACCCGACAAGGAATTTCGCTACCTTAGGACCGTTATAGTTACGGCCGCCGTTCACCAGGGCTTCAGTCATCAGCTTCGCTAGGCTAACCAACTTCTTTAACCTTCTGGCACTGGGCAGGCGTCAGCCCCCATACATCGTCTTACGACTTAGCGGAGACCTGTGTTTTTGGTAAACAGTTGCTTGGATCTTGTTATTGCAACCTTAAAAATAAGGCACTCCTTCTCCCGAAGTTACGGAGTCATTTTGCCGAGTTCCTTAGAGAGAGTTATCTCGCGCCCCTTAGTATACTCTACCTACCCACCTGTGTCGGTTATGGTACAGGCATTGATTGTTTCTGACATTGCGAGCTTTTCTTGGAAGTCTGACATACACTGCTTCAATGCCGTAGCATCTCGTATTCACGCCTCAACTCAAAACGTTTTCTCCGTTTCTCATCATCTTGAACGTTTAAACCGGTAAAACCAATATCCGGCCAGCTTAGCCTTCTCCGTCCCTCGATATCAACAAAAAATGGTACGGGAATATTAACCCGTTGTCCATCGACTACGCTTTTCAGCCTCGCCTTAGGTCCTGACTTACCCTCCGCGGACGAGCCTTCCGGAGGAAACCTTGGGTTTTCGGGGTATAGGATTCTCACCTATATTTTCGTTACTCAAGCCGACATTCTCACTTCTGCTTCGTCCATATCCGCTTACGCTAATACTTCGACCTACAACAGAACGCTCCCCTACCGATATATTTTAGATTTCTATATCGCACAGTTTCGGCAAATTACTTAGTCCCGTACATTTTCGGCGCAGGTTTACTCGATCAGTGAGCTATTACGCACTCTTTAAAGGATTGCTGCTTCTAAGCAAACCTCCTGATTGTCTATGCACTCCCACCTCCTTTATCACTTAGTAATTATTTAGGGGCCTTAACTGGTGCTCTGGGCTGTTTCCCTCTTGACAATGGAGCTTATCCCCCACAGTCTCACTGGCAAATTGTCCATCTAGTATTCTTAGTTTGCAACGATTTGGTACCGAATTACCAGCCCGCATACGTAACAGTGCTTTACCCCTAGACTATAAGATTTACCGCTGCGCCAAAACGCATTTCGGGGAGAACCAGCTAGCTCCGAATTCGATTGGCATTTCACCCCTAACCACAACTCATCCGCTGATTTTTCAACATCAGTCGGTTCGGTCCTCCACTTGGTATTACCCAAGCTTCAACCTGGCCATGGTTAGATCATCCGGGTTCGGGTCTATAACCAGTGACAAACGCCCTATTCAGGCTCGCTTTCACTATGGCTTCAGCATTCTCTGCCTTAACCTGCCACTACCTATAAGTCGCCGGCTCATTCTTCAACAGGCACGCAGTCAGACGTTTTAGTCGTCCTCCTACTGATTGTAAGTTTATGGTTTCATGTTCTTTTCACTCCCCTCCCGGGGTTCTTTTCACCTTTCCCTCACGGTACTATTTCACTATCGGTCATTCAGGAATATTTAGCCTTACGAGGTGGTCCTCGCTGATTCACACGGAATTTCACGTGCTCCATGCTACTTGGGATTCAATTTGATTGTTTCAATTTTCGACTACGAGACTATCACTCTCTTTGGTTTAGGATTCCAACTAATTCGTCTAATTGTCACATTTAATCATTTCCAATTGTCCCGCTACCCTTAAAATTAAGTTTAGGCTGTTCCCAGTTCGTTCGCCACTACTACGGGAATCGTTTTTACTTTCTTTTCCTCTAGGTACTAAGATGTTTCAGTTCCCTAGGTTCGCTCTTTCTTATTTATTGATTCAATAAGTAGTTATTAAAGTTTCCTCATTCGGAGACCTCCGGATCATAGCTTATTTCCAACTCCCCGAAGTGTTTCGCCGGTAATCGCGTCCTTCATCGCTTCTGAATGCCAAGGTATCCCCCATAAACTCTTAATTCCTTGAATTTAAGACTTTTCAAACTTCAATGAAACTTCAAAAGGGTTTTTGAAAGTTTCCATGGAGGTAAGCGGAGTCGAACCGCTGACAACCGCCGTGCAAAGGCGGTGCTCTACCAACTGAGCTATACCCCCGTTGGGCCATTCTGGATTTGAACCAGAGACCTCACCCTTATCAGGGGTGCGCTCTAACCAACTGAGCTAATAGCCCGTTTATTATTTTTTAATCGACCATAAATTTTAAAATTTCTTAATTTTAAAAGGAGGTGATCCAACCCCACCTTCCAGTAGGGTTACCTTGTTACGACTTCACCCTAGTCACTAATTCTACCTTAGGCATCCTCCTCCAAAAAGGTTAGAGTAACGACTTCGGGCATAACCAGCTTCCATGGTGTGACGGGCGGTGTGTACAAGGCCCGGGAACGAATTCACCGCTGTGTAGCTGACCAGCGATTACTAGCGATTCCAACTTCATGCAGGCGAGTTGCAGCCTACAATCCGAACTTAGAACGAGTTTATAGATTAGCTATTCTTCGCAGATTTGCATCTCATTGTCTCGCCCATTGTAGCACGTGTGTAGCCCAGGGTGTAAGGGGCATGCTGACTTGACGTCATCCCCGCCTTCCTCCGGTTTATAACCGGCAGTCTTTCTAGAGTTCCATAAGGCAACTAAAAATGAGGGTTGCGCTCGTTGCGGGACTTAACCCAACATCTCACGACACGAGCTGACGACAGCCATGCACCACCTGTGTATACGTTCCAAACGGCACTTTCTTCTTTCAAAGAAATTCGTATCATGTCAAACCCTGGTAAGGTTCTTCGCGTTGCATCGAATTAAACCACATGCTCCACCGCTTGTGCGGGCCCCCGTCAATTCCTTTGAGTTTCACTCTTGCGAGCATACTTCCCAGGCGGGATACTTAACGCGTTAGCTTTGATACTGCACAGGTCGATCTGTTCAACATCTAGTATCCATTGTTTACGGCTAGGACTACTGGGGTATCTAATCCCATTTGCTACCCTAGCTTTCGTCTCTGAGTGTTAGTAATAGCCCAGTAAAGTGCCTTCGCCATCGGTGTTCTTTCCAATCTCTACGCATTTCACCGCTCCACTGGAAATTCCCTTTACCCCTACTATACTCTAGTCTAATAGTTTCGACTGCGATTTTGAGGTTGAGCCCCAAGATTTAACAGTTGACTTATTTGACCACCTACAGACGCTTTACGCCCAGTGATTCCGGATAACACTTGCATCCTCCGTCTTACCGCGGCTGCTGGCACGGAGTTAGCCGATGCTTATTCTTCAGGTACACGTCATTTGATTCCTCCCTGAAAAAAGAGGTTTACAACCCATAGGCCGTCATCCCTCACGCGGTATTGCTCCGTCAGGCTTTCGCCCATTGCGGAAAATTCCCCACTGCTGCCTCCCGTAGGAGTCTGGACCGTGTCTCAGTTCCAGTGTGTCTGATCGTCCTCTCAAACCAGATACTGATCGTCGCCTTGGTAAGCCATTACCTCACCAACAAGCTAATCAGCCGCAAGCTTCTCTCTAGGCGGAAAAATCCATTTCACTCGAAAGCATATGGGGTATTAGCAACCGTTTCCAGTTGTTGTCCCCCTCCTAAAGGCAAATTCTTACGTGTTACTCACCCGTCCGCCACTTGAGTTTAAAACTCTCGTACGACTTGCATGTGTAAAGCATACCGCCAGCGTTCATCCTGAGCCAGGATCAAACTCTCTTAAAATTTCCATGAATTAATTCATTTTTTTTTAACTTTTTTGAAAAAGCATTTCTATGAAGTTGAATTATATATTACTAAGTCATCACAATTAGAAATAGCTCTCTTGAAACTAATTTAATTAACTTAAAAAAATATTTAATTCTATAATAAAACTTTCTCAAGACATCATGATCTTAAATCATCTAATTATTGAAAATTCAAATAGAAATTCTTCAGAAGAAACAATAAACTCTCAGTTTACCCAGCCAATTCAGATTTGTGGAGGTGGGGATTTTGAATCTAACAAAAAAAAAAGACTATCATTGTAGATTATAGAAAGGGTTGCCTGATTGGCCGGAGCGCGTTGCTTATCAGAAAAAACAAAAAAAAATTTATGAATCCGCAATACTCAAGAAAAAAGAAGCTTCTAAATTTAGACGTATCAAGAAAGAGCAAGAAAAATTCTGGACTCCTGAAGAAAAAGACGCAGTGGATTATAAACTAGGGAGAAGTCAATACGCCTATTATCAAGATCCAAGCACTCCACCCAATATATTCGATAGAAGGCAGACTCTTTTGTTAAAAATGCAGGATTGGCATGTTCAAGAAAAATATCTAAACAGTTTTCAGAAACATAACTAAAACTGTTTAGATATTTAACATTTTACTTAACAAAATTCGAAAAGAAATCGAAGGATTCAGGTTTTAATAAATAATACACAATCAAAGTTAAAATAGTAAGAAATAACGTTGTTTCAAAAAATGTTAGATCGTCAAGATCTTCAACATAAAAGTTTAAATATGTTTCAAAAGGATGGTCAAATCTTTTACCATAAATTAAACTATTTCGTTTCCTTTGTTGTGAATCTAATTTATTCAAAACAGATATATCTATACTATCACCAAATTGGCATAATTTTAACCAATACCCCTCATCGTCCAACCTTAAATAAGCTTCTATTGCTTCTCTAATAATTTCATCGGTCAATTCCTTCACAATGATTGTCAGAGTACCAGGCTCTACAAAGTTTGTTTTTTCTTCTTCCATTTCTTGAAGTAAATTTTGTGGGGTACGAACAATCACTGTATAAGCATGGTTATCGTTAAATCTAACTCCAACATCAATATTGTCATTCTTTACATCTTTGATCTTATCTATCGGTTCAATTTCTTTAATTTGCATAATATTACTTGTTTCACTTTGTTGTTTCAAATTTATTTCTAAGTCCCTGTAAAAATAGGTCTGCTTCGTCTCGTCTTACAATTGCTACAATTACATCTGGTTCACCCTTTTTACCTGGGTTAACGATAACACGAACTCCTCTTCGACCGAATTTATATTCTTTCAAATATTTAAAACCTTTCAATTCTTTTTGTTGAATTGATGTAAGTGTCCCGTTTCTAATTCTCTTAAGTCCGTTTGTTAAGAGTTTACGAGCCTTGGGATCCTTCACAACCATTTTAAGTTGCTTTCTTTCTAGAGAACCTTCGATGTTATAAAGATGGTTTTGAGATCTAAGATCAATTAGTAAGTTATCATAACCACCTTTATTTTGCGCCAAACAACTGTCTTCTTCTTCTTGTTCTTCTTCTTTATTGTTAAAATAGGGATGATACTATTTCCAATAATCAGGGTCTGTTTTATAGTCAGATTGAGGCGGAACTTCAGTTTATGATAAAAGCTTTCTTCAGTTAGGCCATCGGCTAAAAAATCACACAGAGGTACAAGCTGGTCATCGAGTAGTGAAGAAAAGTTTTCTATCTTTGAATCGGTGTGAAAATTCATTTCACTATCAATTCCATATTGACTTACTTTATCTATCAATTTGTCCAAAGCTGTTATGTCATTCTGATAAATCTCAACGAAATCCGATTGAAATTCATAACAATTGATTTCCTCATCCAGACACTTTTTGACTAAATCAATATACTGAAACCGATTCTCGTAATAAATTTGCTCTTGTAAAACTATCCTATAGGAAGTTAATTCAGAATACTCTGATTTTTCAACCTCGTACAATGACTTATTTTCAGATTCTAAAACTTCTTCTTTGCGCAAGAGCTCCAAAAATCTAGTTTGATTCATAAAATTTACGAATTAATCAGTGTTTTAGAAAAGTGAGTGATTTGTTTTAAGTTCGTTATTTTTCACAGGGCGTAAGTTCATGTAGGAATGTAATGTACTCTTTTTGATTTACGATTTAGTTTTGAACTTCTCCTAGTTCAATTGGTAATTTAGAAGAATCTATACAGGTTCACGATTCTCAAACTTTTAATAAAGCAATCAAAAAACTGTTTTAAATTAAATTAAAACTCTGATTGAGAGATTAAGGTTCTTATAAAATATATTTTCATTTTAGATGATACGAATAGAAAAATTTATTATTCTAGTTAAAATTATTGAAACATATTGCTTTTTTAATTAAACTTTATTAAAAAATGAATATGTTTCAATTAAAAACTGCACTATTTTATATTTTATCCAAAATAGCTAAAAAATTCTGACTTGTTGTCTTACAGCATAAAATTTTTCTTAGAGGTTCCTCAGCTTCTGGTATCTTCTGTTTTTAGACAATTCAGAATTCTGGTAAATTTCTAAAATCATTCGAATTAATCTGAGAGTCAACTTATCAATAAGCTACCAAAAATTATGACAATATTCATTGATCGAATGGATATAAGGAATAAAGTGATGTTCTTGGATGATATCATGGTTTGATAATATCTCTGTTGACATCATTTCACTGAAATCTGCAGTTAATTTTCCTTGATTTAGCTGTTGAACAACACTGTCAGGTAAGAATTGAATATCTGCATCTTGATAGGCTTTTTGCATATAATCTAATATTTCTGGCCGCTGATTATACCAATATTCTCTAATTTCATTAGGAATTGGATGACGATACCACAAGATTGGTAAATAGTGGAAAATTAAAACATCTTTCATTTGTTGTTGGAATAGTAGTTTACTTTCTTCAGCTTCACTTGGTAAAAATGGCATAGTAAATACCAAATGATTTAAACTATCGGCTAGTACTCCAAGAATCCCTAGAAAAATAGTTCCTGTAATATTTACCCCCAGGATTGCTGGGACAACCCCTTGTAAAACTTCTTCTGTCCAATCAACAGCAGCAACTACATAACACCATGGAACTGTATATGGATTAATATAAATAAACCAGGATAAAGTAATTCGTAAAATAACAATGTTAGAATAAATCACTAAACCTATGAACAAGACTTCACGGATAGTTTCTAAAAGTGTAATGTCTAAACAAAAATGCAGCTGTACTTGAAGAAATTCTGATAACCAATCAGGTAAAAAATAAGCATTTTTAAAATTCTCAATATAAAAATTATAAAAGCCTTCTTCTCTATTTTCATATACATATCTTGGAATTGCATCAATTTTAGGAGTTGGTCCAACTATCGTTTCAAACCATGTTTCTGGTCGTTGGATTGGGGGCCAAAAAGTTCGATGTGATGGAAGACTTTCAAGAAATTTTGATCGAAGGGATGCTTCATCGGTAAGATCATAAATAGTGGACATACCAGGATTTCCTGGATACCCAAATAATCCAGCTATCTTTTTAAAAAGACTATCGACTATCTCATAAAAACCATTTCGAATTGGAATAAATTTTTCGTCTAAACTCATTAGTAATTTTTAATTAGTATCAAGTTAATAAGATATTATATTGTAGAATTGAATTAGAATCATTCAATCCTTAGCAATATTTAGATTGTAGAGAATAAATCAAATTCTATCAATATCCTTTTCCAAAATAAATCAATTAGTTTCCTTTCTCATTTTCTAAAACTTCTATCTTCTTTTGAAAATTTAATAAATTCTGAGAAATTCATGAATCAGGATTCGATTTCCCCGACCCACAGTCTATTCAAAAAATATTTCTAAAATTTATGGAGAGAAAGAAGAGAACATTGAAATTAACTTGAAACTATCAGAAACTATTCGGGATAGTAGGATTTGAACCTACGACACCCTGCTCCCAAAGCAGGTGCTCTACCAAGCTGAGCTATATCCCGGATCACTGGATTGATGGACAGGCTAACTAAAGTTAATTTTAATAAATTTTTAGAGATTTGACAAGACTTTAGAGAAAATAATTTCATTCGTCTGACCAATGTAAAAATCTAGAATTAAAATCTTTTCGCAGAAGCATCTAAAATGGGTATTTAAGTCAGAAATATGCTAGATTTGAATAATTTTCATTTTTCTTGTTTTTTAATTCATTTGAATTTTTAAAAATATTTGATCTAAATTTTAAGCTAAAAAATTGATTAAAATTTATTCTGTTAACTTGTTGCAATTCTTTTTATAGTTTTAACTATGGTAAGAAAATAAATATAAAATATTCTAGATAGTAGGATTTAAACCTATGGTATTATGCTAGCAAAGTGGATTTTTTGCCACGCTGAAATAAGCGCAAAAAATGATAATTGTGTTCATAATATAACAAAAATATTAAAGTATTAAATTTGGAAAAATATTTTTCCAGATTTAATACTTTAATATTTGCTACTAATTTTGATTAGTAACGACCGCCTTCTGGATTAGCTTGAACACTATATGATTTGATAGTGTAGATAATTTGACGAGCAGGACCATCTTGACGTTCTAAGTAGAAACCTGGCTCATTTACAGGACGGTTTACGATGAAAGACATAACACAACTTTCAGTACCGTAACTAGCATCAAACGCATTAACGCGTAAGTAACCAGCTGCACAAGCTTTACGAGCTTCTTGTAATTCGAACATTACAGTTGCTGGATCTTTAACATCGAATAATGGTAAACCCCATAATTCCCAGTAACAGTTACGTGGATGTGGATCATCTGTCCATTCAACGTTCATCGCCCAACCTTTGTTAATTGCGTAAGCGATTTGTTTTTCAATTTGTTGATCAGTTAAATCTGGTAAAAACGAGAAACAACCTTGTGTAAGTCTCACTATTCAAATACTCCTTTAATAATTTTTTTAAAAGTTTCTAACTTCTTATACGTTTGCTGTTGCTGTTTCAGCGAAATCAGCTGTATCTGTAGATGTGTAGTTGAAAGAAATATCTTTCCATAAATCTAAAGCTGTTTGTAATGGACCACATGTTTTAGCAGCATCACGTAAAATTTGAGGACCTACAGCATTGTTATAGTAATCTACACCTTCGTTACGAGCTAATACCATTGCTTCTAAAGCAACACGGTTAGCTGTAGCACCAGCTTGAATACCATCAGGGTGACCAATTGTACCACCACCGAATTGTAATACAACATCATCACCTAAGTAGTGAACTAATTGGTGCATTTGACCACAGTGGATACCACCAGATGCAACAGGCATACATCTACGTAAACTAGCCCAAGTCATTTCGAAGAAAATACCGTAAGGTAAGTTAACGTCTAAGTTTGTTAAACGTAAAATGTCGTAGAAACCTTTAATCATTAAAGGATCACCTTCTAATTTACCAACAACTGTACCAGCGTGGATGTGATCTACACCAGACATACGCATCCATTTACAGATAACACGGAAATTAATACCGTGATTCTTTTGACGAGCGTAAGTAGAGTTACCAGCACGGTGTAAGTGTAATAACATATCGTTTTCACGAGCCCATAAAGCAATACTTTGGATTGCTGTGTAACCCATTACTAAATCGATCATTACAACGATAGAACCAACCATTTTAGCATACTCTGCACGTTTGTACACTTCTTCCATAGTAGCTGCTGTGATGTTTAAGTATGAACCTTTAACTTCACCTGTAGCTGCTGATGCACGGTTAATACCTTCCATACAGTATAAGAAACGTTCTCTCCAACGCATGAATGGTTGTGAGTTAATGTTTTCATCATCTTTTAAGAAGTCTAAACCACCTTTTAAACCTTCGAAAACTACACGACCATAGTTTTTACCAGATAAACCTAATTTAGGTTTTACAGTAGCACCTAATAATGGAATACCATATTTGCCTAAACGCTCACGTTCTACAATGATACCAGTAGCTGGACCTTGGAATGTTTTTAAGTATGAGTGTGGAATACGCATATCTTCTAAACGTAAAGCAGAAATTGCTTTAAAACCGAAAACGTTACCAATAATAGACGCTGTTAAGTTAGCTAAAGAACCTTCTTCAAATAAGTCACATTCGTATGCGATGAAAGCGAAGTATTGATCTGTTGTGTTTGGAACTGGATCTACACGGTAAGCTTTAGCACGGTAACGGTCACAAGCTGTTAATAAATCAGTCCATACAACTGTCCATGTAGCTGTAGAAGATTCACCAGCTACAGCAGCAGCTGCTTCTACTGGATCTACACCTGGTTGTGGTGTAATACGGAATAATGCTAAAACATCAGTTGTTTTTACTGCGTATGAAGCATCCCAGTAACCCATTTTAGCGTAAGGGATTACACCAGATTCGTAACGGTCACTTTTAATTCGAGTCCGTTCTGATACAGATTGAGACAT